TATATCTCCTCCGGAGTAGACGGGTGATCATTTTCCTAGCAAGTGATTCCGGGTGCGAAAAGACAAATACAAGCTAGATAGGAGAATGTCAGGATCAATTACCGAAGAAGATATAACTACCTCGTAAGTTGCATAGACAGACTAGTTAGGGCAGCAGAACTGGCTTCTAATAAAAATCATTCGAAAAAAGGGAGTTCGCGTCACAAGAAGAGAAGTGAATCTAGAATAAAGTATTCCGTGTGATCCCGATAATGGGATCTATTAATATACCCGATAGGATTGATGCTAGTGCACGAATGATCGTAGCTATTTCAGTAGAACTTTTTGAATTTGAAATTGATGGAGAAACTAATGAATTTTGTATAGAAGTTGCGGGTGCATCGCTACTCCCATTCTTCCCAGTGAACATTAATTTAATTATTTTAAGATAATAGTAGATAGAAATTACACTTGTGACAAGCGCTACCAGAACTGATGGGTACGAACCAGCTTTCCATCCATGCCAAAAGAGATAGAGTTTACCAAAAAAACCGGATGGTGGAGGGATACCCCCTAGGGATGGTGAACGTAAAACCGGAGAGAATGTTAGAACAGGATCCTTCATGTATAATCCCGCGTAATCCCTAATATTATCAGTTCCGGTTCGTAAACCAAATGAGGTGATACGAGCAAAAGTTCCCAGATTCATGAGTATATAAATAAACGTATAAGTTATCATACTTGCGTAACCGTTCTCCGGGTCTGCAGCAAGTACCCCAATCAGAATATATCCAATTTGGCTTATAGAGGGATAAGCTAGCATACGTTTCATACTTATTTGAGTAATGGCAATTAGATTTCCTAATATCATGCTAAAAGTAGCTAATAATCCTACCACGATATGCCACTCATTAGAGAAATATGGAAAAGTTAGACCGAAGAGTCGCGTAAATAAAGCTGGAGCTGCTACTTTAGAGGTAACGGAGAAAAAAGCAACGACTGGTATAGGAGAGTCAGAGTCGAAAAGAGGATTTCCGATCTTTCCGCTCATTCAGAACCGTGCATGAAATTCTTACTTCACACGGCTCCTGGTTCACAAGAGATTCATAACTGATTTTGCTCCCAGAACCTTCCTCGTGTATGTTTCAAACCCACTCTTCTTTGAATAATTCATAATTCTTCAATATGGGATTAATTGTTAACTTCTCGAGGAATCCCTCATCATTTGTTTGGATTACCCACCAGCAGTTTCGTCTCGAATTCTTTCTTGCTTGTTTGCCCTTCTTCATTTTTCAACGGAATCCTTTCAACAACTAAAACTACTTGTTGAGTTGGTAGGCACACGTCGGGCGGGAGAGACAAATTGCGACTTCTTTCGTTCCTAGCAAAGTAAGCGCACATATTCTTCAATTTAATAATATCTTGGGGTGATTTACCAACTTGGAGGAATTTGTCAGTAGCTTTTGAAGGATCAAGCCTATTCACTTTCCATCAATTGTGAAAAATGACACAGAAATAAGTTGGATTTATAGCCAAATCCGCATAAACTACCAATCTTTCTCCTTCTCGAAGATATACCCATAATAAAAGAGAGAATAGAAATAGATATTTAGATCTATCATAGAAAAGGGGGTCTACCAAATATCGCCATTTACCTCTGTTTTACTCGTATGTTATTAGTTGAACAATGTATGAATCTTATTATACGGCAAGAGAAAAGCTAATTTAGGTAACTACTATCGTGGGGAAAGTTTCGCATTTCCGTGCACTCGCAGGATGCCCCAAAAACAATTATGACTTTATTGACTTATTCGTCATGATTAATTTGTTTTTCAAACGAATCACACTCCTTCATATACATCAGGAGTCCATTGATGGAAAGGAACGAGAGAAAGTTTAAACGCCATTCCAACTGTAATAAACGCAATAGCAATATAGATTACAGTGAAATACTGACTAAACGGGAGTTCACTTGCTATTTTATCAAGCTGAAGCTGTCCACCGGAAATTCCATACAACAAAGAAAAACCATATAGGAGAAGAGACGAGCTTGCTCCACCCATCAATATAAATTTCGTAGTTGCTTCATTTGATCTTATATCCCTTTTAGTATGTCCAGACAAAAAACAGGAAGATAGGCTTGAAAGTTCCAATGCCACGTAAAGGGTGGCCAAATCATTTGCCCAGCAAAGAACCATTCCGCCCGAACCTGCAGTTAATATGAAAAACAGAAATTCTGCCAAAGCCATTTTTGAACATCGTATGTAATCAATTGATAACAGAACAGATAATATCGAACAAGTCAACAAAAGAAATCTAAATAGATAACTAAAATGACTGATTCGAGAATTTTCGAAAGAGATTAAGAAAAATTGGATTCCCCATTGACATAGTAAAGCAACCACGCCAATTAACATAGATATTAACGAAATTTGGTGAAGCAAAGTTGTATTTTTTCCCTTGTTTGATAAATCGATTACAATAACTGTAATTAAACTGAAAATTAAAATACGTTCTGGCAAAGTTGACAGATTACCGATTGGGTTTAGCTTCTTCATAAGTTTGACATATTCCTGCTAATCAATATATACTATTGTATTATTAGTTAGCATCCATGGCTGAACGGTTAAAGCACCCAACTCATAATTGGCGAATTCGCAGGTTCAACTCCTGTTGGATGCAAATAGATAAAAGGAAGGAAAAACCGGGAACCTGAAAATGTCCAGGTAGATCCGCCAAGATTGGTAGGAAAAGTAGGCAAACCTGTAAACTATACAGGAGTTATGAAGGAGAAGATCAAAGAGAATTGAAGGTAACTAAATAAAGCGGGAGGGATACTATGGATAAGCCAAAAAATCAATTGATTACCGAAAAATCTATTCGTTTATTGCAACGAAATCAATATACTTTCCACGTAAATTCAAAGTTGACCAAAACTGAAATGAAAAGTTGGATTGAACAGATTTTCGATGTTAAAATCGAAGGGATCAACAGCAGTCGAGTAAGAACTAGAAAAAAAGATAGATTAAATTTGAATTCCACGAGTAAAAAAATGATTATTAGACTTCGACCTAATTATTCCATTCCACTATTTGTAAATTAATACCTGAAAAAAAAAAAAAAAGAAATTGTCTACCAAATAGAAGATTATGTAGAAACATAAAAGGGAAGAATAAGTATGGCCATATGACTATATGAAGCGTATACTCCAGGTACCCGGAACCGGGCTATTCTGCAATTTGGTGAAACAACGGAGTCCAAGCCCCGCAAAGAATTAACTTTTTTTAGACTGTCTAAAAATGGTCGCAACAATATGGGGATCATTACCTCTAGACATAGGGGGGGCGGCCATAGGCGCTTATATCGTAAAATTGATTTTAGACGAAACAAGTTGAATGTCGACGGAAGAGTAGCCAGTATCGAATACGACCCTAATCGAAACGCTTTCATTTGTTTAATTAATTACACAGATGGTCATAAAAGATACATTTTACATCCACGAGGAGTGAAGGTCGGAGACACTGTAATATCTAGCCCTGACGCACCCATTTCAATTGGAAACGCCCTACCTCTGAGTGCGGGTTGAATAGTTGATTCGCATATTTCGAAATTAATCGATCGGGTTGTAGGCTTGGCCCGAAAACCTCGCACTACTTCGACGTCATTAAGTAAAATGAAGTAAACCTGGTTAGGGTAACCAAGTAGGGACATCAGCACGTGCTAAAGTCTGAAGCAACTCAATATATACATATATCAAAATTGCAGAGGTAAAATAATATGGAAACAGATAAATAAATTCAAAATTATACTAACCAAAGAAAGGCGTTCTATAAAGGCGTAAAGATTACGAATTCAAGACACTTGATTTGGCAGTCGGAGGCAAAATCGAGGCCGACAAATCACATGAAGAAGAAATGCGTAGAATTGTAACTGCGTCGATGCTAAACAGAAGTGGTTTCCTAAGTTATCCTGAACATTTACTAATGCTAACGCGAATCATCGAAGTCATCAATTCTGTTGCTAAATTCTTTTAAATTACTGGATTATTGAGAGAAAGCCAGATGCGGGCAGAGAAGCCAAGGATGTAACGTAGGCGGCTCAAAAATGACTCGCTTTTTAGTAAGTAAGCATCAATTAAATTTTGTGCTACCAAAACCTAGCGGCAGCGCTTCTTATATCCGGAAAGCTGTATGCTTCGAAAGAAGCTTGTACAGTTTGGGAAGGGATCTTCCCCAATCGTTTTTTCTTTTAAGGATGAGTAAGAAGAGGAGAGGAGGGGGGAGGGTCTACCTCGGCCAGAATACCTTTAGGTACTATTATCCATAATATCGAATTAAAATCTGGGAGAGGCGGCTAATTGGCTAGATCAGCTGGCGCATCAGCGAAAGTAGTTGCGAAGGAAGGGAAACTAGCTACATTGAGACTACCTTCCGACGAAATTCGTTTAATATCTCAAAATTGTTTAGCAAGTATCGGACGAGTCGGAAACATTGATATTAACAACGAAGGCTTGGGAAAAGCTGGATCCAAACGCTGGTTAGGTAGACGGCCTAAAGTGAGAGGTTCAGCTATGAATCCTGTAGACCATCCCCACGGAGGAGGGGAGGGAAAAACATCGATTGGTAGAAGAAATCCATCAACCCCTTGGGGACATGTTGCACTTGGACAAAGGAGTCGTAGAAGTAGAAAATACAGCAACCCCCTCATACTTCGTCGACGTAGAGGGTATTGATATATGAAAATATTAAGCGGGGGTTAATCAGCTATGGCACGTTCAGCAAGAAAAGGCCCTTTTGTAGCTAATCATTTAATAAGGGAAGTTGAAAATCTTAATATACGAAAAGAAAGAAAGTTGGTTGTCACTTGGTCTCGAGCTTCTACAGTCGTACCAATCATGATCGGCCACACCATCGCCGTGTATAATGGGCGAGAGCACCTACCTATTTATGTAACCGATCGCATGGTGGGTCATAAATTGGGTGAATTTGTACCCACTCGTAATTTTAGGGGACATACAAAAAATGATAAAGGATCTCGTCGATAATTGGGAAATTATATCTTATGAAAAACGAAAAAAGATCAGAAGTTGGAGCGCGAGCTCTGGGAAAAAATATTCGTGTATCAGCTATCAAAATGAGACGTATTCTCCATCAAATCCGAAGTTGTTCATACAGAGAAGCACTTGTATTACCTGAATTTATGCCTTACAAAAAATGTTTTCTAATATCGCAATTAATACTTTCTGCAGCGGCAAACGCCAATGCCAATTTTGGATTGAATAAATCCGATTTGTTCATTAGTGAGGCCTGAGTTGAGAATTCTACCTATTTAAGAAGGTTCCGCCCCCGAGCACAGGGGCGAAGTTTCCCGATAAGGAAACCCATTTGCAAAGTAACTACTAAGTCAAACTTCAACAAAGACGGAGATACGGGGAGATAATTCCATATAAAAATTTTACTCATTGAAACGTTTCGGCTGAAAGTTTGAAGAAGTTGCAGAAGGAGATACTTTAATAAGTTCATATTGAATGGAGGAAAAATAGATATGGGGCGAAAGATTCATCCACTCGGTTTTCGACTCGGTGTAAATTAGAAGCATTATTCTCATCGGTTCGCACAGACAAAAGATTATCCAAAGTTTCTTGAAGGGGATAGGCAGATACGCACCTCTATCGAGAGATATATTGCAAACCATATGACAAATGCCACAAATTATGGCGGAGTTGGACATATTGAAATCCGGCGGAAAACAGATCTAATTCGGGTTGACATACATACGGGGTTTCCTGATTTACTTATTGAAGAACAAGATTTTGGGATTAGTCAAATGAGGGGCTATATGGAGAATATCTTAGGAGTCAAAACTCAGAAGCTCCGAGTAGTACTAACTAGTATTATCCAACCATATGGAGAACCAAAAATCTTAGCGGAACATGTTGCCTCACAATTAAGAAATAGAGTTCCTTTCCGACGAACTATGAAAAAAGCGATTGAGTTAGTTGGAAGAACCGGCAATAGAGGTATTAAGATACAAATAGCCGGGCGCCTCAATGGTAGTGAGATGGCTCGGGTTGAATGGGCTCGGGAAGGTCGAGTCCCCCTCCAAACCATTAAAGCTTCTATTGGGTATTCATATCAACCGGCTCAAACAATTTATGGGGTTTTAGGAATAAAGACCTGGACATTTCGGGGTACAGGGTGATCCTTACCCCATTAAGGAATTACAGAAGAACTATTTAACAAATTTTGACAAAATTTCAGTCAGCTTCATCCTACTCCAGTTTCAATCTTTATCATTTCAAATACCAAAAGATCTTCGCCATGCTTAGTGTGCGACTCGTCCAATCAACATCTCTTCATCCATAAAAAAAACTAATTGATTGAGTACTAGACCATCTGTTTCCGAGTACTAAATAAGTGAATGCCGGAGACAGAATGGGGTTATCTCATCGCAATTGGAGTTTTTATTCATGGAAAATTTTTTCATGAAGAAGCTGAAGCAAATACCAATTTATGATTACTTCGATGAAGGGAAGTCAAAATAATTGCATCTCTCCCTATCGAAATCGTATGGTTAATCGCTCAACCCCCGAGAAGCTGCGTGATGTAGCATCCATTTACAAAGTATCAATATCAGTGTGAAATGGAGCTTTGAGTCAATTAATCCTAGGAATGTTGACTTAACAAAAAAGATATTGGGCAAAAAGCTCCGTTGCTGAGAGGGGGGACCAAAACGTTTGTTCCAAGAGACTGAAAAAACGAGGGGACTGCCGAATCTCATTCATTCAGTGAATTAATTTTGAGATTTGGCAAATGGGATAGCGAGAGAAGCCCATACTTTAAAATAGAAAAATAGATTAGTAAGGTCGAAGAAGATCGAGCTTATTCTCGTCCGTGGATTTAGTACTAAATAACAGTTGAAGTGTTACTCATAAATGGAATAAAAGATGATATAAAGTGACAAAAGAATAGTAAATAAATTGACAAAATATGAGGAGTGGTATCAAATTCATGAGGAGCCGGTTGGAAGTAGACTCCCACGTTCGGTTCTGTATCAGAGATTGATAAATTATGTCAATATCGACTGTAACCCCAGACGAACTAAATATCGTAAGCAACATAGAGGAAGATTGAAGGGAATATCTAGTCGCGGCAATGCCATCTCCTTCGGAAAATTTGCTCTTCAAGCCCTAGAACCTGCTTGGATTACTGCTAGACAAATAGAGGCGGGAAGGAGGTCAATAACACGCTATGCCCGTAGAGGCGGGAAGCTGTGGATACGCATCTTCCCCGACAAACCCGTTACGATGAGACCCGCGGAGACGCGTATGGGGTCGGGTAAGGGATCTCCGGAATATTGGGTATCTGCAATTAAACCAGGCCGAATAATTTATGAATTGAGCGGAGTATCAGAAGATGTAGCCAAAATCGCTATGGCAAGGGCTGCCCACAAAATGCCAGTACCTACTCGAATAATAACTACTGCCAAACCATGATACTTATGGAAAACGAAGAAATAGAAAAACCAATGATTGAAAAGGAAGCGACGGCAATCCTAGCATCTAAAGATTTATCCCGATTTTTAGTGGAGGAAATAAAATTTGTCAATCCAATTGGGTTAGATTAGCCGCAGTAGTGGTAATTATTTTGTTTCTCAAAATCTTTGGGTGGAATATATATACTTTCATTCAGATGTAGTACAAATAAACCTATCATTTTTCTCGATTATCAAATGATTCAAACTCAAAGTTATTCAGATGTAGCAGACAACAGCGGAGCCCGGAAATTAATGTGTATTCGAGTGTTAGGAACCGGCAACCGCAAATACGCAGGTATGGGTGATATCATAATGGCTGTAGTCAAGGAAGCAGTACCCAATATGTCTCTAAAAAGATCAGAAGTGGTTAGAGCGGTGGTAGTATGTACTCGCAAGGGAATAAAACGATGTAACGGAATGATTGTTGGATTCGGCGACAATGCGGCTGTTATTATTAACCAGGAAGGAAATCCCAGAGGGACTAGGATTTTCGGTCCAGTAGCTAGGGAATTAAGGGATTACAGCTTTACCAAAGTAGTCTCTTTAGCTCCTGAGGTGTTGTAAAGATTAATAATTGAATTACCTTAGCATTATCAGTTTGACAAAGTTTCAAACCGAATTTCAAAATTCGGTTTGAAACTTTGTCAAACGTCTCTAAATATACCGAATATAGAAAATAAGATTAGATGAAACAGAAAAAGACAAGGGGTTAGGAATCATTCTAGTATTGATAACTGCAAAAATTACTGATTGATATTTTACGGCTAACGATGCTATCTCTACCGCACCTACTGCCATAAGAAATGGCAACACAAGAAGGAAAGCTATGATCAGAATACCTGCCACTAAAATGACTGAACGCCTCGTAAAAATTTTGGTGGAAGAGGGTTTTATAAAAGACGCTGTGAAGCACAGGCATAATAATGGCAAAGAATTTATGGATGTGAGCTTGAGATATTTGGGTAAGAAAAAAGACCCCTACATTGCAGTTATCAGACGTATTAGTAAACCTGGATTGCGAGTCTATCTCGATCGTCGACAAATTCCTAAAATATTGGGCGGTATGGGAGTTGCAATTTCATCGACATCACACGGACTTATTACAGATCGAGAGGCTCGACACAAAAAGATTGGGGGGGAGATTTTATGTCACATCTGGTAATTCAGAAACTTCTTCCTAACGGAAGATAACTTTTTTTCAAAATGACTACGCTGCAAATAAACTGTTAGCAGTATCAACTGAGTTAGCAATTTATAAAGGAAATCTAGGATTTAAGGGAGGTTTAGTTAGCTCGGATGATGAAGAAGCAGAATCTTATTGACATAGAAGGTACAGTTACGGAATCGCTTCCCAATGCTATGTTTTGAGTTTGTTTGGATAATGGGTGCCAAGTTTTGACCCACATATCGGGAAAGATCCGACGGAGTTACATAAGAATATTACCGGGAGATAGGGTAAGAGTTGAATTAAGTCCTTATGATCTTACCAAAGGACGTATTATCTATCGACTTCGAAGTAGGCAGACAAATAACAATCAATAGATTTTGGTATCAGTCCCGTCACCTAGTAATTATCCGCTTGTTCAACTTTCCTAATTTGTAAAAAGGAGTAATGTATCTCGAATCTATCAATAGATTTATCCAACTAATTTAAGGTTGTAGCTACGAAAATTCGTGCCTCTATTCGCAAAATATGTGAAAAGTGTCGACTGATTCGTAGACGTGGACGAATCATGGTAATTTGTTGCAACCCGAAGCATAAGCAAAGGCAAGGGTAGTCAAAAAAGCTAGGCGTGGAAGTAATTAACAATTTAAAATAGTGGGGATATGAAGAATCAATTAACTTGGATATAAAGAATTAATTATGTCAACTAACTCAAAAAAGATTCGTTCACGAAAGGTAAAGCGCGGAGTACAGAAAGGGGTTATTCATATCCAAGCAAGTTTCAATAATACCATTATTACTGTTACGGACGTTCGGGGATAGGTAGCTACTCGGTGTTCGGCGGGTGCCTGTGGGTTTAAAGGTACACGCAAAAGTACACCATTTGCCGCCCAAGCTGCAGCGGAAAATGCTATCCGTGCTTCAATGGAGCGGGGTATGAAGCAAGCAGAAATTACGATGAGCGGACCCGGCCCTGGAAGAGACACGGCTTTGCGGGCCATTCGACGAAGTGGCATAATCCTCAATTTTGTACGTGATGTGACCCCCATGCCGTATAATGGATGCCGACCCCCCCGAAAGAGACGTGTCTAATTAGTCGTTCTATAAAACTTAGAGGGGGATTCTATCATGCTTACGTGTGAGAAGTCGATCTGTACCCAGGCAATTCAATTGAAATGTATTGAATCTAGGGTAGAAAATAAGCGTCTTCATTATGGTCGTTTCGTCGTATCTCCCTTTAAAAAGGGCCAAGCTAGTACTGTGGGAATTGCCATGCGTAGAGCATTATTAGAAGAGACTCGAGGGACGAGTATAACATGTGCACGGTTTCACGGAGTTGTCCACGAGTATTCTACAGTAGCGGGTATTAAAGAGACAATACATGATGTTTTAGTTAATCTAAAGGAAGTTGCACTTACAGGCGATTCCGACGATGTTAAAGAAGCAATTTCATCCGTAACGGGTCCCAAAGAAATAACTGCGGGTGATATATCATTCCCACCCTCTGTCAAACCGGTTGATAATTTGCAACATATAGTGACTGTCACTCAACCAATATCTGTAACTATTGAATTAAAAATTGAAAAAGATTGTGGATACCGTATAAAAAGTTTTAATGGATTTAAAAATGGAGAATTTCCTGCTGATGCTGTATTTATGCCCGTTCGAAACGTAAATTATAGCGTACATCTATTTGGAAGTGGTAAAGCGACGCGAGAAATATCACTCATTGAGATATGGACTAATGGGAGTCCGACCCCAGACGAAGCAATTAGCGAGGCTTCTGAAAAACTAATAGAACTATCAAGTCCCTTCTTGCATGTTAAAAAGAGAGACGTCTTTTGCTCAAGAGATGATAAAGGTCTTTTTTCCTCAATAAAATTATCTTCACAACTTTATGATAGGAATGAACTAGGAAAGAAGCTATCCGAAGATACGTTTATTGACCAACTAGGATTACCTGCCAGAGCCTTTAATTGTCTCAAAGAAGCAGAAATACACACCGTCGCCGATTTACTTAATTACAGCCGAGAAGATTTATCAAAAATAAAGAGTTTTGGACAAAAATCTGTAGATCAGGTGTCAAAAGCTTTGTGGGAGCGTTTCGCCTCCGAATTATCCCAAGATGAGATACATATTAAGTAGTAGGAAAAGACGGCGGAATCCTACCTATTTTTGAGACAAGCAATCTAATTCCTTATGCGTTACACGTTTATTTTCAAAACTTTTAGAGGGGAGATAAGAATTAACCAAACCCGGTAAATTAGGAGTTAATTCCTAATTATTTTGAGTAAGTAGATATAAATAAAGTATATCAAAATTTAAACATTTTTGATTCAAAATTAACTAAGTCTAAAATTAACTAAGTCTGGGGAAGTCTTGTCCTAGCCCGAGGGCTGACAATTGTTCCCTAGACTAAATTCAACTAGTTTCTAGGTTAATGGTAAATGGAAAGGTGTTAGAAAAGACCCGAAGTTAGAGATCCATCTATGGGTAAAGTTGCCCCAATACCTGACCAAATAGCGACTGCGGTGCCAATTGCGAAGACTGTTGTGGCTACTGGGCGCCTAAAAGGATTCTGAAATTTATTGACATTTTCGGGAAAAGGAACGGTCAACAAACCTGCGGGTACTGACGCCATTAAAAGAACACCTAGTAGTTTATTTGGCACTGTGCGAAGTATTTGAAACACGGGGTGAAAATACCACTCAGGTAATATTTCTAAAGGAGTTGCAAACGGATTCGCTGGTTCACCAATCATTGATGGTTCTAAAACAGCCAAACCCACGGTACATGCAATAGTTCCCAATATTACTACAGGAGATATATATGAAAGATCATTGGGCCAAGCGGGTTCCCCGTAGTAATTATGCCCCATACCTTTAGCTAATTTTGCTCTCGAAACAGGATCGTTCAGGTCAGGTTTTTTTGTTATTGGGGTGGACTTCTCATTCCCCCACAAGAATCGAACGTGAGAATTTCTCCTCATACGGCTCGAGCAGATGCGAAATTTGCAACGGTTAGGTTGGCAAATGAAGGGAGGACGCACACGCAAAAAAGTTCTTCTACAACATGGCTTCTGATCCGAATCAGCTCAATAACGGAAGGAGGCTTCGCGGCTTATCTCGTATCCCATACCCACGCGTCATATCATTGCAAATTTATACAAGACGAGACAGGATAATTAGAAAGTAAGGTATAGGATTTTAACTTGTTACAACGTTGGCTATATATATCTTTAGATCGGTTTTTTACCCCAACGGCTTTTTTTTAGAAACAATTAACGTTTGGTGCGAAAGAAATGTACGCATCATATGAAAAACCGTATGTTCAAAAACTTCACGCAATCCCAATTAGATATATAGGGTCTCACGAGGCCTTTTACAAGTTTTGAATCGATCATGGAACACATTCTTCCAAACAGTTTTAGTCCGAAAAATCTATTTTTATATCCAGGTTTCGAATCTTCGTCCAAAAGAGAGGTTGGAAAGAAGATACACTCCTATTTGCAGCAGTATCCGACTGAGCATCTGCATAGCCTACACGTCTTGAGACAAGTCACACACTCCCGTAATCCAAATTTTTTCCTTTTACACTTCGATTATTTTGTCTCACTATTTTGAGACGATAACTAAATCCGCTGGATAACTTATCATTCGATTTAGTAATCAGTATCAGCGGCGACAGAATGATAACAATTTAAAGAACTTGAAGATGAGATTTCGCGCCGCTATAGCGACAACTATTTTTCTTACTCCTAACTTATAATTAAATCGTGAGGGACCTGGAATGCCTTGTTTACGGATCATCAGAAAATGCATCAACGTAAAAACAGCAGTAAGAAGTGGCAACACAAAAGTGTGTAAACTGTAAAAACGGGTTAATGTCGATTGGCCAACACTAGCACTTCCCCGTAATGACTCTACTAATGAAGACCCTACTAGGGGAATAGCTTCAGGTACACCGGTTACAATTTTGACGGCCCAGTAACCGATTTGATCCCAGGGTAGGGAATATCCAGTTACACCAAAAGAGACGGTTAATACAGCTAGAATCACCCCAGTAACCCAAGTCAATTCGCGAGGTTTTTTGAATCCGCCCGTAAGATAAACCCGAAATACATGCAGAATCATCATTGATACCATCATACTTGCTGACCACCGATGAACAGACCGAATTAGCCAACCAAAATTAACTTCAGTCATTATATATTGAACTGAAGAAAAAGCTTCTGTAACAGTCGGACGATAATAAAAGGTCATGGCAAAACCGGTGGCTACTTGAACCAAGAAGCGAGTCGGCGTGATTCCCCCCAAGCAATAAAATATATTCACATGTGGAGGAACATATTTACTAGTAACGTCGTCCGCAATTGCCTGAATTTCTAGGCGCTCCTCAAACCAATCATATACCTTAGCGAGATAGGTAAGTTTTTTCAACCCCCTCTTCGTAAACTGTGCATGAGGCTTTTTCCTCACACAGCTTAGTCGAAGCCGTTTCAGCATAGCCAATGTTAACTAGCCGTGCCAATTTCATTACCAATTAGTACTCGGGTTAGAAGGCGTGGCAAATCCCCAACATCTTGGGAAAGGGGCTACTCATTCCCGGAAAAATTGGAAATACAACTTACTTCGATCTCACGTTAGCTTCTATTTTTTGAATCAAAACCCAGCCGTTTTAGCGTCTTGAGAAATCTCTTAATCTTAATCGACGTAACCCCCTCCCCATCCGAGGGGGGGGGGGGGTAGATAAATGAATAGATTTTATTTCGTTCTGATCTGATTCTTTTTTGTATCGACCGAACCTTAGATTTTTACTATATTTCGACAAAATTTTTAGGAAGCCGTGACGGGCGAGAACTCTTCCATAACCTCGATTCGAAAGCCTATACAATTCTTATTTTCTATACCTACATATTTGTGAAGTAGGGGTAAAACATACTGCATTGGCTACTTTTTGCCAAAATATCGGGTTGACGGTATCAAGGAACAACTTCGTGACAAAGTTTAAGTGGTAAATTGATGCAAATTAATCATAGTTGAAACTTTGTACTAAATAGTAAATTCTCGCGTTTCGGGTGCTAATAACTCGACTGCTACCCGGCAAGATACCGATAATCTAATAGTAATACTGAACTCTGTTTCAATAAAAGATTAATTATTTATTGAATCAGATTAGCTGTATCGAATCACACACCCATAGTGTTGTTTCGTAGAAAAAGTTAAAGTTCGCACGATTTCACTCCCGTTTTTAGTTTTGCTAAAGTATCCTTTTCTATTTCTAGACCCTTAGCTATTACCCTTTAGTTATGTCAGCGGGATTCAGGACTTTTTTACCAACTAATTGGAATACCATCCAATAAAACGGATAAGTTATAAATTTCCAGAATGGTAACTAGGAATACTGCAAATAAAGCCATGAAAAACCCCATCAGGGGGGTAGTTCCCCATCCGGGGGCAACCTTTCCATATTCTGAGTTAAGCGGCTTCAAAATCGTTCCCAATAAACTTATTTTGGGTTTACCTCTGGGGGTGTCATCAATAACTTTCGTAGCCATAGCATCTGCTTAATTGATTGAAATATATTGACTTTGTATACTATTATAGCAACTGAAGTAAGAATAAACATCTTTCTGGATTACATGGCAATGGAAACCGCAACTTCGGTCGCTATCTCTATCTCCCGTTCACTCGTTAGCTTCACTGGTTACACTTTGTATACCGCCTTTGGTCAACCTGCCAGAGAGCTCAGAGACCCTTTTGAGGAACACGAAGATTAGTCGGACTGGTAGACCTTCCTTTTCAAAATTGAAAAGGAAGGTCTCTGATCAACTTAATTTTCCTTATAATCATGATTTTGTTCATAAAATTTTGGAAAATAAGAATCAGGGGAAACTCTCTATCTACCCTTGCTAGGTACTTTTGGGGGCTCCCGAAAGAAGATGGCAAAAAATATTATACCTAAAGTTGCTACCAACAAAAATGTGTAAACCAGTGCTTCCATGGATTCGGCCGTAATAGTGGTATTAAAGGAGGATCTTTCATACTAATTGCGTTGGGGGAGACTTCTAGTTTTTTCGAGTCTTTTTCACTTGACTTCGAAGTAGTCAAAGTTAGTAAATCAATCTAGTAAATTACTAAATTTTGGCAGAACATTTAGTTATCATTTTAGAATTTGGTGAATTTTCGTAGCTAATCAAAAAAAGGGAGTAATTTAACAGGATAGATAAGAAGAGATTTTTTAAGCAGCTTGTCTTTTAGTACTTGGATCCCCCAACTTCTGAAATGCCCCGAATTCAACTTGAGCAGCCAAGTCGGGATCAATACCAGCGAAAACGTCCCTGAATAAGGTTCTTGCACCGTGCCAAATGTGACCAAAAAAGAAAATGAGAGCAAACGTGGTATGGCCAAAAGTGAACCAACCCCTCGGGCTACTTCTGAAAACACCATCTGATTTTAAAGTGGCGCGATCGAACTCGAAGATTTCACCCAATTGGGCGCGCCTGGCATATTTTTTTACTGTGGCGGGATCGCTGAAACTAGCACCATCTAGTTCACCACCAAAGAATTCTACGGCTACACCGACCTGCTCAACGCTGTATTTCGACTCTGCTCGTCGAAATGGTACGTCAGCTCTCACGACACCCTCACCATCTACTAAGACGACAGGAAATGTTTCGAAAAAAGTTGGCATACGGCGTACAAAAAGCTCGCGGCCTTCCCTATCTTTGAAAATGGCATGACCTAACCATCCGACGGCTATCCCGTCGCCGCTGTCCATTGCACCTGCTCTAAACAAGCCACCTTTGGCGGGGTTATTACCAATGTAGTCATAAAAAGCTAATTTTTCCGGTATTTTCAGCCAAGCTTGGGATAGACTTAGATTTTCGGCTTTACTAGATCGTATTCGTTTATCTATTTCTTGTTGAAAATAGCCCTGATCCCACTGATAACGAGTGGGGCCAAAAAGTTCGACTGGAGTAGCAGCGGAGCCATACCACATGGTTCCGGAAACCACAAAAGCGGCAAAAAATACGGCAGCAATACTGCTAGATAACACGGTTTCGACATTTCCCATACGTAGAGCTTTGTATAACCGCTGGGGAGGACGAACGCTTAGGTGAAACAGACCCGCTAGTATACCTAAAACCCCCGCTGCTATATGATGCGAAGCTATTCCGCCTGGTACAAATGGATCAAAACCTTCGGCCCCCCACGATGGATCTATGGGTTCTACTTTTCCAGTTAATCCGTAGGGATCTGATATCCAAATACCGGGGCCAAACAAACCTGTTACATGAAATGCTCCAAAGGCGAAGCAAAGTACTCCCGAGAGAAATAAGTGGATTCCAAATATTTTTGGTAAATCCAAAGATGGTTTTCCTGTGCGATCGTCTCGAAATAGATCTAGGTCCCAATACACCCAGTGCCAGATGGCGGCTAAAAACAATAAACCGGATAAGATGATATGAGCCGCGGCTACTCCTTCGTAACTCCAGATACCTGCATCAGTTGCGGTGTCTCCGGTGATGCTCCAGCCTCCCCACGACTTTGTTATTCCAATGCGAGTCATAAATGGAATGACGAACATACCTTGCCTCCACATGGGATCAAGAACGGGATCCGATGGGTCAAAAACAGCTAATTCATATGAAGCCATTGAACCCGCCCAGCCAGAGACCAAAGCAGTATGCATCAAATGTACGGAAATAAGACGACCAGGATCGTTTAATACGACGGTATGAACACGATACCAAGGCAAACCCGTTAGAAACCCCTTTCTTGGATATTGGAGATAAATGACTACTATGTAACTTTCTTGCAATATAGGCTTGCGTTATAAATTCTAAAGAGACCAAATAGAGAATGTTGTACGAAATATATAAATTAATATCTTAGCTCATTTTTAGATTGGAGGCATTCCTCCCTCTTCACTTTGTTTCACCTAATTGGTTCGTACAAAATACGTAGTAATGTGAGGTAAGTTAGTAATTTCTTTTCTTTTTTTTTTTTTTTCAAAAAATAAATGAAGGCATAGATATTTTAGCATCTACGTGTTTTATATAACAACGTAGAGATTGGTCCCATCAAAGCCTGTTAATATTTGCAAAAGGGTACGATTTCTAACCCATGTTATCTTTATCAAACATGTTATAATAGAAGGAAAGTTCCTTCCAATTTTGCTTCTGCGCCCCCAATTTGGAGATAGTTGCAATATCTCTCGGTAGTTTTTATATGCCAATTGGTGTTCCAAAGGTGCCCTTTCGTCTTCCTGGGGAAGAAGATGCGGCTTGGGTTGACGTATAGTACAACTTGTCAGGTGCGTTGAGCCGTGTGGAACCCGCCTCCGCCATCTACCATCCGATTGACTTGTCTTTACCTCTCCTAAATTTGACTAATCTATTAGTGGTCAAATGCGTGAGAAATTTCTGTTAGTTAATAGATTTAATAATCGTCAGAATCCATGGTTAGTTGGAATAAACAGATTGACTGGCCCCGGTTACTCAACCCCAAGTGTCGATCATAGTCAAAATGACTACGAAAAAAGAAAGAAGATTGAATAGATTTTCATTTTGAATATATCAAATAAAATATGGGAATAACTGCAAGGAAAGTAAAACTATTTGTCCTATATGTGCAAATAGTGGTCGGAGCCCCCCGTCGCAACCTCCGAGGTAGAGGATGAACCTAAAGACTCGTCGCCTAGAAAGAACTCAATCACAAACGGAAATGTATTGGCGCAAGAGGAAGAGGTTAACATATTGGAGTAAATTCACTGAGCACCAGTTACAAAAAGGTTCAGCGCGGGCGAAAACTGTGCCAGACAAACTTGAACCAAAAAAGCTAATGCAGGCAGGATAAACAAAACTAGAGGAAGGGAAGAAGAATTTTTTCTTTCCCGCAATCATTTGACGTAGAAGCTACCAGAGCCGTATGTATCTAACGACACCTATGCGGCTCCAGAGGGGGGGGGGCGGCAGAATAGGAGTCGCAAAAACCTATCCCACCAATCAACCGACTTTATCGAGAAAGACTTCTCTTTCTAGGTCAACAAGTCGATGACGAAATTGCCAACCAACTTATCGGTATCATGATGTATCTAAATGGGGAAGATCAAGCTAAGGATATGTACTTGTATGTAAATTCACCTGGTGGGGCGGTACTAGCTGGAATATCTACTTATGACGCAATGCAATTTGTCGTACCAGATGTACATACTATTTGCATGGGATTAGCTGCTTCAATGGGATCCTCCATTTTGGCTGGAGGGGAAATTACCAAACGTATAGCACCACCCCACGCTTAGCGCCAATGATTTGCATGGATTAAGACCCTGCCTTCGCCCAGTTGAGGTAACAATAGCATGGCAATTACTACTTGGCAACTACCATAACACATCCAACTATGAAATAATGAAACACCGAGGAGGTAAAGTGAATCATAATAACATTTTTGACTTGTAATGAATTCATTATAGATAGAACTCGATATATCTTAGCGTCATAAATTGTATAAAGTGTCCGATCTACATAATTTTCTAAAATTCAAGCTTTTAGAAAGCTTAGCGATCCCGATTCTGTTATCCATTGAGAGTCTATATAGCAAACTCTGGGATTTGCTGGCGCGATGTAGCAACGGAACCATCGTAATACGTCTGAAAGAAAGGATGGTATAATCTCGCAATACTCTTCTCGTAGCATTGCAAGAATAAAGGGTTGGCGGCGAAGTCAATCTGTCTTTTAAATAATGTTTAATTGCTAGAAGCAGACTCTGTTGGCCCCTCAGAGGTATAGCCGTATGCAAAAGGATTTGCTTGTACGGTTAAGCTTAATAGAATTTATATAATTAGGGTAATGATTCATCAACCTGCTAGTTCGTATTATGATGGACAAGCAGGTGAATGCGTTATGGAAGCAGAAGAAGCATCAAAACTCCGCGATTGCATAACCAAAGTCTATGCTCAAAGAACTGGTAAACCCTTATGGATAATTTCCGAAGACATGGAAAGAGATGTTTTTCTGTCAGCAGAAGAAGCTCGGGATTATGGCGTTGCGGACCCTGTAGCCTTAGAAAATGCGTCAATTTAACGGTTCGATCAGTAGTAAGTAACGGACACTTAGAGGAAATAATCAAATTCCTCTGATTCGATCATTTCTTTTTTGTAATTTCACGTCTATTTGTCTAGCGAGTTATTAGTCTATCCACTTGACTAATCAAATCTTCAAACTCTAGTCTCTCAGTTTAAACAGAATTATTCTAAAGATTGATTGTTTTATATTTAAAATAAAACGTGGCAAATTTTCTCAAATGGTTGAGAATATTTTGAACCGAATAAGATCTCCGCGTGTTTGAACATGCCAACAAATCAGCAACTAATTAGAGAAGCGAGACAAAAATTAGGAGGTGGTACAAAATCCCCCGCTCTTAGGGGATGCCCTCAACGTAGAGGGGTTTGTACTAGGGTGTATGTGTGACTCGTTAGGATCGGAAACCTAAAACATTAGGGGATTTGACATCATGAGATAATCCCCCCAATGAAGTGGCGACAAATCCATAATCCATCTGTTTTGATAAGAAACAGGAATTCGTGGTTAAAGTCGGTGCAAATCCGATCATTTTGATTTGGTATGATAAAAAACAATTTATGATAATAAAATTTAGTTATTAAGCGAAGCCAAGCGAGCGGCATAAACTTCTCTATCTACTTTGCCAATCCCATTCTGATGGCAATACGGGTCAGCTGGTCCGCCAATCTCCGACGTAAAATAAATACCGTCACTACACATATAAATTTTCTTATAGAAGAGAAAAAAGAAATGGAAGCGCAAAATAAAGCCCAGCTTAATGGGCTGAGGTAAATATTGGGGATTATGCAACCCGCTGACAGCAATTTGGTTTCTCTTATCTTCGGAAAAACTTAGGCTCCGGTATGTAGGGGAGACCCGGTTGCCAGAATAAGGTTGACCACGGAAACATTGGAATCCATGATATCCCCGGTACATTGTACCGTTTATTGACAAATAAACAACTATGAATGAGGTGTACCGTAATATCTACGGGAGGGAAAGTCGGAGTAGCAAAAGCCGCCGGAATCTTTATTTTTCACATCAGATAAGAAAAAGCAGCAATTTATTACAGCCGACAAATTCTCAGAGAATTGTAAAATGGAACGATCTCCTAAAAATTGGAATGTGCAACATGTCATTGCACACAGCATAGTGAAAATAGAAATGTATTTTTGATATCTCCCCCTTTTCGGGGGGAGGGAGGTACGCCTTCCTTGGTGTAATGCAGTAAATCAATTTATAAAAATTGATTTACCTAAAGGGTAAAAGGTATTGAAATGGAACTACTTGAGGAAATAGCAAAGCCCTGGAATAAATGGATTTCTCAGAGAGAATATAATTTTTGCGAGGCTATACGTATAATGACCAGAGTGAAACGAGGATCCATAGCTCGGAGATGTCGCAAAGGCGTTCTCGATTTTGCATCCGGGTTTCGGGGGGCTCATTCAAGATTATTCAGAGCAGCGAACCAGCAAGAAAAAAGAGCATTAGCTTGCGCTTATGTAGATAGAAACAATCGTAAAAGAAAATTTCGGCGTTTGTGGATCGTCCGGATTAATGCAGCAGCGCGGAAAAATGGAATTACATATAGTTCGACGATTCATAATTTGTTTGATAATCAAGTTTTTCTAAATCGCAAAACACTCGCGCAAGTAGCTACTCCAGACGCTTACTGCTCTTCCAAGCTTGTAAAAACAATTAACGGTGAAAAAGATTGACATGCAACGACAGGCCTCCCCGCATTAAACGGAGAGGCCATAGATGAAATTAGGAACAACTTAATTATCGGATTTATCACAAGCAGAAGGAAAGAGTAAAATATAGACAGACAACCAGACTATCTCATAAATATTATTTTTATTGAGCATATTTTTTATTTATATATCATATTTTTTTGATTTGCAAAACGCCTTCAGCTGGCGAGTTGAAAAAATTTTCGAAGAAGAAATAATTAAAAATTCTCTAATTTTCGCTACTTGAGAAGGGTAGCAAAGCCAAAATACGGGCCCTCTTTATAGCAACAGCTATCGAACGCTGCTGTTTCGAGGTTAATCTATTCATCCGCCTCGATAATATTCTTCCCTGTTCACTGACGAATCGACGAAGTAGACTCGTATTTTTGTAACTAATAGTTTCATCAGAGCGAATAGACGGAGAACGTCTACGGAGAGATCGTTTAAATTTATTCGTGATATTTTTTTATGACTGCCAATACATATCAATAGTGATTACCTACCAATTAAAGAAGATAACTCATTATTTTTTTAACTCTTTATGATAAGTGTGTTTGCGGCAACAAGCACGAAATTTCTTCAATTCTAAACGAATAGGCGTGTTGCGGCGATTCTTACGTGTAGTGTATCGAGAAATACCCTTGGATTTACCGTCAGCATCTTTGCAGGTACAGATTGTACATGCTAAACCAATGGTCACCCTCGCATCTTTCCTTTTAGTCATAAATTTAGTTGTCTCGTAGTGAGAAAAGTTTTTCTTTTTCAGTAGAAGAGTCGCAAGTAGATCCAAATCTCTTTGAACGGAACGGATTACTTGCGAAGGTTTAACGATAAAGTTGAAATGTTACCCACCCCATCAGTAATTCGGTTACGTGCTAGTCCTTTTATCAGACGTTAAATTATCCCATCTTTTTGCTTTGTTTGTTTTGTGTGATCCGTATTTAATTAATTCTTTCTTTTAAAAAAAGGGAAATAATAAAGCATCTGGGAAAAAACGATTAATTTCGATTAAGAAACCAGCCAACAAGACAAACCATATTGCAGCTACAACAGGGGCCGTAGAAAGGTATATCTTCACATATTGCATCGAGGGTCCTCCTTCTTTTTAACAATTTCTTCCTGTGTTTCTTATTCTTCATCTTCCTCCTACTTTTTTATCTTACTTTTAAAGAACTGACTATTTCTAACCTCTGAATATCAATTTTTTTGGTAGGAGAAACTGATAAATTCGGAGTGCTAAATCTTGATGGCACTAATACCGACAATAGCAATGAAAAAATAGGAAGGAAGGAGAGTAAGAATTGGACGTAGTGTTAGGATATACTTATCCGTCGGAAGGAAATGAGTTTTTATTTTATCAGTAGCTGGTATCTACAATTATTGGTTATAATAAATTCAATAAAGAAAGATGGGATCGACGATACTGACCGCAAATCGAGATTAGTAGGGATGTGACGCAGCTCGGTAGCGTGTTTGTTTTGGGTACAAAATGTCGCAGGTTCAAATCCCGTCATCCCTATTGCTTTTTTTTATCCAAGCACCAAGCTACTGGGGTAGGATTTCTCGTATTAACCAATTGATTGATTTCCGTCGTCTCTGTTTCCATAGAAAAAAGAGGTATTCCCAATTTTTGCTTCCTCCTCGCGAAGTGGAAAAGGAAAGAAGGGAGGGGGAAGCTGAACCATTTCCATTTTTTCAATAGAAAAGTCTATAGGAAAGGGGAGGCGCCTTTAGTTCAGTTCGGTAGAACGCGGGTCTCCAAAACCCGATGCCGTAGGTTCGAATCCTACAGGGCGTGTCTACTACCGTCTACCCCTAGGAGTTTTTCCCAAAAGTAATATGTGTCGAATCCAAAACACCTAAAACCCGGAAGCAACAGATTTGTTGTCAACAAAACATCCCCAAAGATTTCCAAGTGAATCTCTTCCTTTTTTACTCATTATTTTTTTTAATGAAGATCTCGTTTGAGATGTCACAATTATTTGATGACTCTACCGAATATCCAATTGATCACCGCGTCTATATTGCGGATATGCGGTTACAAATAATCCAGCTAGGGTTATTGGAATTAGACCCAACACAATTCCTGATAGTAATGCTTCAACCATTCTAGTTTGTAAATATTTAATTTAACTACTTACCAAAATTGATTCTAGCATCAGTCAACTGAATAGTATTTGGTAGATGCGACGAATTAGTAGGTGCTCTGCCGGGGACCCCCTTATGTCCTTCTCTCATTTATCTAGGTTATCGATGATAATACTAAGTCACAGAATCTGAATCTTGTTCAATCCAACGAATAAAGCTAAAGTGAAAGCTAATACAGACGTCAAAAAGGCGAAGTAACTTAATAGAGTGATCATAAAATTGAATATCAAATTAGCTGACAGGTGGATTAGTTTGCAAGCTTTCCTCGAGTAGTTTATCACCCTAAAGTACTGAATCAAAGCTGTTTACCCAAACCCGCTAAATCAAGATTGATTAGTAACGTCTACTGAGTAATCCAAATGTATGGATTCAGTTTATCTAGTCTCATTTACTTAATTGATGAAGTAGGCAGACGCATAACAAGTATTTCTAAATCAAATCATTAATCGATTTAGAATTACTGGAGAAGTATTCTCTCCCTTTTTTCATTATCCCCCACCTTTCCGGCATAACTAGCCTTTCGGTCAAAGGCTAATAGGCGTAGGCTTAATCGAAATTAGTAACTGTCTAGATACGCCGACAGGCGAGGGCGGGCTATAAAAAAACAGAGCCATAAGGGAAATGATATCTCCACGACAACAATTACCCGGATGGGTCCGAAACGGGTGAAGATTTTTTAGCCATTTTGGTCCAGGTAAAAGCAGCTACTATATAAGCAGCTACTGTCGGAACTCCCAATAAGTATTAAAAACAAAAACCTCACTTGTGAGAAATGGGAGGAACCTTGCCGCATAAGAGGTGGTATAGCTATACTATACCAATATAATTTGGATATACCCTGGGTATATGAGTGACATCCTAATTAGGTTCAGGTCCCGTCTGAGAAGGTTTATCAGTAGATTCCGCATCTTTTAATCCTTTTTCTTAGTTGGGAAGCAATCCCTTTTAGTATTACAAGATAGATATAGATAAATACGGAGCTGAACATGTCTGGGAATACAGGAGAACGCCCTTTCGCTGACATAATTACTAGTATTCGATACTGGGTCATACACAGCATTACTATACCCTCCCCGTTTATTGCAGGCTGGCTGTTTGTCAGTACAGGTTTAGCTTACGATGTTTTTGGAAGTCCCCGCCCAAACGAATATTTTTCAGAGAGCCGACAAGAAGTTCCCCTAGTAACTGGCCGCTTCGATTCGCTGGAACAAGTCGACGCATTCACCAAACCCTTTTAGGAGAAACTAATACCAATGGCTTTAGATAAAACTTATCCAATTTTCACTGTTAGATGGTTAGCCGTTCACGGATTAGCTGTACCTACAGTTTTTTTCTTGGGATCCATATCAGCTATGCAATTCATTCAGAGATAGTTTTTAGTGAGCTTTGAATCTATGACACAACCGAATCCAAATAAACAGAGTGTGGAGTTGAATCGTACAAGCCTTTATCGGGGATTATTATTGATTTTTGTACTTGCTGTTCCATTTTCTAATTACTTTTTTAATTAGAAGCTAGAAAGAATTGTCCGAAAAAGAATAAGGATTTATCTGCGACTGTTCATGTTTCGAGTCGGAACCAAACGATAAAACCAAAAAAGCAGGGGGTAAGGAGGTGGCACAGATGACAAATACCACTGGAAGGATTCCCCCATGGTTGGTAGGTACTGTAGCCGGTACACTTGTAATAGGTTTGTTAGGTATATTTTTTTATGGAGCTTACTCAGGGTTGGGGTCGTCTCTTCGATAATGACTGCCGTCTGATCGAGAAAATTTTTCCGAATTCTACAATCGAATTATTCATTTCTATTCTCTTTTTATTAAACGAAGGGGGGGGGCGACTCAATTCAGTAACTAACTAGTTAGATAGTTATAGACTATACGATGCATTATTCAACTAAATAGGTCGATCGATTCTTTGGATAAAAAAAGAATCGATCGAGGTTATAAATGATAGCTAGGGCAAATAATTATTTTTTCCTCTTCTTTTTCTTTAATTATTAATATAATAAAATGTTCTATCATATAATTAGTTTAGTCTGACCAGGAGGCGTCGTTTCTTGTTTGTGCACACTCCGAGGACGGTGACCCGTCGCGATCCTTTCCTGTTTGAGAAGCTGCAAGAGAATGCCAGTGGCATCATAACCTGGGCGCTAGAAATGCCACCTGACAATACCCGAATAGGTCACAGCGTAGAGGCCCTTAACGAACTAACAGGAGGAGGAGCAGACTGCTCAGGATTAATAGAGTGGGTAAATAAGAACGTAAGATATATGCCCGGCAACGAAATAGCGCTAGGGGCAAAGAAAGTACCACTTCCGGGCTCTCTCTACGAGGATTATACCCTTTATGTGGATGCCCATGGAATAGAACCTATTCCCTTTAACCAATTTGGAGATGCATTGGACGATGTGATAAGGTCACAAGGTTACCGCGATATCCTTATAAAGAGGCGATCCGTGGGAAGAGTAGTGCAGGGTCTATCCCTCAGCCATGGGGAGCCTATAAAGAAGAATAGAATAACAGGAGCTATGAAGTATCTAATGGATACGGATCCCTGGCCCGGCTTTAAGGACGACAGGGATGAGTGGGAAAGGGGAGGTTGCGAGACGGCAGGAGCCATCGAAGATACGATGGAGGATAGCTACGATGCCGATAGTGTCGATAGTGTCGATAGTGTCGATACTTTCTCTAGTTTTGAGAATGGCAATAATGCCGATCATGCCGATAGTGTCGATACTTTTGGCATCAACTCCGGTACAGATGGGGAAGGGGAGGCTGAGTGGGACCCCAATAAGGGTGAAGATAAGGACCCCACCGCCCTAACCAATAAGCTAACCCCAACGGAGGATAGAATAACCAACGAGTTTTTAGATACGTATGCAGAGCTTAAGGAGGCCCGTTGCAGAGGGGAGGAGTGGACGGAAGAGCAGATAGTGGAGTGGGCAGCCCGCAACCTAAGTGTGGGTAAAGATATCAAAGATCGGGTAGAGGCTCTCTACCAGCAAGTGGAGAGAGCCTCCCCGTTGGAGAACTACGAGCCACCTATTCTATTGCCCAGTTCCACCTTGGCCGGTTTGCCTTACCCTTTATCAGGAGAGGTGAGTTCTGGGCTGGTACGGCTTGCGGCGACCCCATCTCGATACAAGGATATGGTGAGCCTTCTCAATGAAGAGTGCCGTACGATTGCTAGTGCCTGCCATCTACTGTTCCGTCTATTCCGACCTGGAAGTAGCACCTATTTTCACCGGAGGTGCCCCGTGCAACACCTTTTTGCCACTTCATACGGAGAACTTCCTGGGTACTCGCGACTCGTTCCGCAGAATAGCATCGGTGCTGCCACACTAGCTAATCTGAGGCGTGATCTTAAGCGAGTTATCCGCCGTGTGATTGGTCGGCTAGTTCTCCCTGAGGGACTCGCCATGGAAGAGGTGGATATGGTGGCTTGCCACACCGGCATTTATGCCGGCTTGATGGGCCGAACTAAGGCACCTAATACATGGGAGGCATACGAATCCGGGACCTTTTGGTCCTTTATTATTGAAAAATGGGGAGACATGTGCCCCAAACCTCTCCTAAAGCGTATTCTTTACTCCGGCCTAAACGGAGCAAGCTTAACCAGTGAGACGGGGGCAATAGCCTTGTGTGTTAAGGAAGCACACACCAACAGTGCCGATCTGGCTTCCTATCGTAAGAGGATCTTGGGACACCCTATTTTACAGGAGCTAGCCCTTTTTCATGATATGGTGGGCTCTAGAAGCCTAGTCTATCTTCCCTCCCGTACCAATCCATACTATGGCAAGAGTGAAGAAGAATCCTTATTGGGGAAGGCCCGCAGCCTCTATCACAACGGATTACTCACCTCTCGTATACTGGCATCCCATGAAGTCGTCCTTCTCATGTATCTGGTCTTCTTCTTGGAGCGAGAGCGGCTAGGAATTCCTGTTAGCCCAGAAAACGATGGCTTTGTTTATCTGACTCGACGATCCAGCCGCCTTAGCACACTCAGTCAGCTAGACGCATCGCTAAGACAGCACAGCCAACGTTTCCTGGGTTTAGATATTCCGGTGGAGTGCAAAGACTAACCTCTTTTTTGTGGAGTGAAAAAAGTATCGACACTATCGACACTATCGACACTATCGACACTATCATCCGCCGCACCTTTACGCATTTCGTATGAGTATCCACCTGTAAATGCACCTCATAGACTGCGGAGGTAAACAATCAGAAATTCATTTCTGCCAGTTGCACTTTTTCAAATTGTTTTTTCTTAAGCACGAGAAAAATCTGTGCCAATACAACTGACACAAAAAAAGCTAGGAGACCTCGAATACGAGATGGGTCCTGGAGTACAATTTCAATTTCTTCCTGACCAAATCCTCCAACATTGGGATTATTGGTTAATGGCTGATCAGCCTTAACGAACTCGCCTTCTGACACAATGAGTTCAAGACCGGGAGGGACAGTATCAGTTGTTTCACGACTACCAGATAACTCTTCAATAGTGATTTCGTATCCACCCCTTCCCTCTTTGCGTACAATCCTATTAATCTTTCCTGTTGCCGAAGCGGTATAGACCGTATTATTGCTTCTGCTCCCGTCTGGATAGATTTGCCCCCTACCCCTATTTCCTCCAACATAAATAGGATATTTGAGAAAATGAGCTTCCCTGTTAGTACCAGGGTCTGGCGATAGAATAGGAAACGTGATTTCGCTGTATAATTTGCCCGGAACTGGTCCTACGACGATTACATTTTCTTCACCGGGACGGTAACTTTGAAACGACAGTTTTCCCAACTTCTCCTTCATTTCGGCTGGAAGGCGGTTAGGCGGAGCCAATTTAAATCCCTCCGGTAAAATTAGGACAGCACCGACATTCAATCCCCCTCTTTTTCCGTTTGCAAGTACTTATTTTATCTACATATCGTAGGGAATCTTAACAACTGCTTCAAATACACTATCGGGAAGAACGGATTGCGGGGCCTCAATATCCACAGGTTTCTTGGCTAGATGGCAATTGGCGCATACGATACGTCCTGTAGCTTCTCGGGGGTTCTCATAATTTTGCTGGGCAAGAATCGGATATGCATTTGATACAGATGGACAATTTAATTCACTGAAACTTATTAATATCGCAAGTGCAAGTGACTGAATCCGACACGTCTTTATCCAGTTATTCGTAATTATTCTTTGCATATATTGATTATTAGTCTCAAGTCTTTCTACAAACGGATCACTCGTTGATGCCGCTTGGTAACAAATAGTTTCTTCTTGTTCTAAGTCTTTCCATTTTTCCCATATTTGATCATTATTAGCAGATGCCGAGTGAGTTAGGAGGTTGAAACTGACCCAAAAATTGAACAGGTCTAGCCTACTAAATTTAGATTTGTAAAGGTGGTTATTACCCACTCATTGTATGATAAGTTGCTACAATTGAAGGAGATGTACGATTCAAATGACGAAAAATCCAATATTTGAATACCGTATCTAAAATAACTGGAAAGGTTGAAACAAGGCGAGAAATTACATATTTGTCGGGGATTAAGCCAAAATGTTCAAAAAGCGTGCTTATTGCTATTTCCCAACCATGGGGCGAATGGAACCCTACACATAAATCAGTTAATGAAAGAATGGAAAACGCTTTCATTGTGTCATCCAAACTATAAAATGACTCCTGAATCCGGGAATTTAAAACTGCAAGTCTCTTTCGACCCGTTATAAAAAATAGAGCTAGAATGGCAACACCAACTAAATTAGTTACTAGTTGGAGTAGTAACTGAATATTGAGTTCGTCATACACTGCTGCCAACTGAGTAGCCTCGTTATACGCATTTGCGTCAAAATTTCGCAAATGCTTATCTGCCAAGCATTCAGTCGCGTTGTCTAACCAGAGCAAAGCTTCTGCTTCTCGGAGTTGCTTTAAAGCCCTTTCTTCTTGAAAAGCATTGGTAAATACCTGAGTTTGAGTAACGTCCCACCAACCCCTAATCCAAGACTCTAAAAACCAGTTTCTGAAACTTATTGGAATCGTGAGGGGTAGAAGCAGGAAACAGCCAACATATTGAAAGGAGACTAATGCTTGGTTTCTAGTTAAGTCGAAATCATTCCGTACCAACATACTTGATTGATTTGTCAATTCCGCCCCGAACCTCGATAAAGTGCGAGTTACAGAACGAGGCACCAAACTAATTGACTCATAAGCCGACGGAAAATTTGCTAATTCGTAATTAAATGATTTCTCAATGACTTTTTTGGTAATTTGACATGAAAAAGAGTTTATGGACCAACGCGCTCTTGTTGCGTCCAACTCATTTAAAGTTGCTTCAATCCAAGCTAATTTCCTATTTCTCTTTTTTATACTATTCAACTTGTAAAAACCGCGGGAAGGTAAATTAGTTTCCAATTTGTCTTCTGAAAAGCTAGCCAATGTTCCTCGCCTATTGATAATTTCGCCATGCATGCAACACTTTTGGTGAAAGTTTAGAAATAGATTTTGAAGAAGCAAAATGTCGGGAAGGTTCGGCAAGAAGAGATTCAGGCACTTTTTTGTAAAAGAGTTGCTTGCACAATAGCATTTAAATAGGATCAATCGGAATAGTTTTGTTCTGAAAACAAGTCTCAGGTTTCTTTGCATTCCCAACGTAAATGTACTAAATCTGTGCTCCAAAAGGCTGCAATATATTAAATATTTAGATCTCCTGGATGCTGTGTTCGTGGGCATTACTGCAGCCCATGACAAATCGCCTGGTGTTGGGGGGGATGATTCTACCTGGACGAAAAGTGGGGAGTCGTAGATTAAGGGTTGTAGTTGCTTACTAGCCTCATAAGCTCTATTCGAGGAACGATGTGGAGTACTAAAAAACCATCGAATTATCTTTTGTTTCCAGCAATGTAATTGCATATATTCACTGTAACTATCTACTAATCAGGAGAGGGAAGCAAGCGAAGTACGAGACAATTGACTGGGTTACTCTCTTCTGGGACCTCTCTCCTCCTGAAATCTATTTTTTCTATGGCTCCAATGACCTTACATCGATTTTTAAGTCATCCGGTTCTGAAACTACATAATTTTTAAAAACCTTCAATCGATACACGCGGGAAACGAGCAAGTTCAGCAGCTTTTTCTTCTATCTCTCCCGAGGTTAAATTCTCACCGATCCTAGTTAGTGGAATATTTTGGCGGCCCCTCAATTTCAAGTAAAGAATTCGACGCGGGTAAAAGCCTTCCCTACTTTCCAACCCGACTGCCTCTACATCTTTTAGTACAAATCGAATCCGGATGCGACGATTATTCCCGGGAAAGCCCCACCGAAATATTGAAGAGAATCCTTTTCGCTTATCAAACAAGTTGTATCCACCGCCCACGTTCCAAAACGCAGTACACCACAGATACAGCCCGAGAAATAGGCCTGCGATCCCGTAGAAACACATTACAATACCTTGTGGGATGAAAGAAATGTGTTCAGATGAAAGTCCGGGGATCAGATCTTTGCCGACGTAGCTGGAAAATCCCACCAGTAGAAAACCTGTTGCGCCGCAGACAAGGATACAGGCCCAACAGAAATTCGAAATTGTACGAGAGCCCTTTATAAAATCTACTTGGATCCATTTAGAGCGACAATTCGTTACTATTTCCTCACAGATTGCATAATAAATGGATTAGTCATTTCGTCATCAATTGTATTTTTCCTATTTATTTTTTAGCTCATTACTTCCGTTTGTTTTTGATCTATTTACGCTTAAAGATGAAGTACCTACCAAAATGGAGTTCAAACATATAAGATAGTTACCTACGAGTAACGAATCTTGTTAACAATCTATATCTCACTTCTCTATGAAATAAAGATGAGACATAGATTGATGCAGACGACATTCCTGATAGTATTCGGGTAGTTAGACAAGAATAGCCGCAAAAAGGAGGGAATTTCTCGCGATTAATTATTAGCTGAAATTAGACTTCGAGTTTCATCGATAGCACGAAGTCAACGAGCAGGTTACTCCGTTTCCAAAAAATGAGGGAGAGATAAAATTATAGGATTTCATCCCGTTCTATATATAGAAATGAGATAGCCATTGTAACTGCTGGAAACACCAAACCAACTAGGGGTACAAAAATAGAGGGTAGATAAGATGCTGTCATGATGAAGTTACCTCAGCAGTAATAAAGTAGGGAGGAAATCTAGTTATACAATCATATATCTCTGTATCGCTCCTCCTTCTATACCTAATCATATTCCTTCTGTTCCATAAAAGAAAGGGGTTTCCGCTGGAGTAATCTAATTTAGTTTTTTCTACTTACCAGGTTTTTCAATGAGGGAACGAGTACGCAAATACGGAAAGATCACCAATCTCTTCTTTTTTATTACACAAAAACGAGAATAACGATTCATTCCACATCTATTTTCGTTCCTCATCTATTACTAACATGGGGAGGGGTAAGATGCGGCGCGATTTGGAAAAAAAAAAAAGAGAGAGACGAAAATCCGGGACAAATTCAATCTTTTTTATAAGGAGCTGATGTATGAAGTTCAGATATTTCGCCCAAGACACCTTTTGAAAGATTACGTGGAACGATTAAATCGAGTAGCCCATTATCAAATAAGGACTCAGCTGCTTGAAAGCCCTCGGGTATCTTTTGACGCAATGTTTGTTCAATTACCCTTTTACCGGCGAATGCTGTATATGCTTTGGACTCGGCAATAATTATATCCCCTAACATGCCAAAGCTGGCGGTGACACCCCCAGTTGTTGGATAGGTAAGAATCGATATATGAAGCAATTTTTTTCGAACTTGATGAATTTGCAAGACGGAAGATATTTTAGCCATTTGCATCAAGCTCAACGTTCCTTCTTGCATACGCGCTCCCCCAGAGGCACAAATTAGAACCAATGGCAAAGACTTGTCCGCAGCATATTCTATTAGGCGAGTAATCTTTTCACCCACAACGGAGCCCATACTTCCGCCCATAAAGTGGAAGTCCATAACACCAAGTGCAATAAGTGTTCCATTTAGATCTCCTATACCTGTTTGAACGGCGTCAGTTAAACCCGTCTTTTCTTGAGAAATAACTAAACGATTCTGATAAGAATCCTCGTCGAAAAAATCTAAAACATCTCTTGTGGTCATGTCTTCATCCATGGGAATCCATGTGTTATGATCAACTAAAAGTTCGACCCTTTCCATACTATTCATTGGGAGATGATAACCGCATTCTTCACAAACACTTTTATTCTGTCTTAAAAATTTGACATAAAGCATGTTTCCGCAGTTATCGCATCGAGTCCATAATCCTCTATTCGTGTTAATACTTATCCGCTTCTCTCCTTCTTTTTCATTTGAGATAGAGCCTCTGGTAGCTTCTTCGGGGAAAGCTCCGATCAATCCACCAAATTTTCGCTTATCTTCAAACCAATTTGTTACAGACGTAAAAATCTCCTCATCTGTTGTTTCCTTTTAGCCCATGGAATAGATGAAATTCAACTAGATTTCTTAGCTTATTACGACCTTTTTCCTCCTAGGTATTAGTAAATCGGGACCAATTTAAAGTTTGCTGATCCAATAGAGAATTGCTAATTGATTAGTTATTTATTGAATCAATCATATTGTAAGTCTTCGATTTGTATTATCCAACGAAAGAAACGAAGCAACACGCTGCGAAACTAAACAATGGAGAACTACGTCTAATAAACATTTAGCATCGGGTTTAATTTTGGATTACTCATTCCTATTGCGCGATGTTCTTCTCCTAATATCAGTTGGTAGGGATTCGAACCCTCTAATTGTCATCTTAAGACTATGTGTTTCTTAGTTTCCATTATTAATGAACCAACTTCTATATTCCCTACTATATAAGAAGTATGGGGGAGTTGAACTCCTTACCAATACTCCTTATATGTTTTACAACTATTGCGAAGCAGATACGAGTAGCAAATAACTATGAAACTTCCGATCTATTTACAACGTATCAATTGTATCGAATTCAAATTTGATTGCTTTCCATATCTCGCATGCGGCAGCCAATTCCGGACTCCACTTACTAGCTTCACGAATAATCTCATTACCTTCACGGGCAAGGTCGCGACCTTCATTACGAGCCTGTACGCAAGCTTCCAATGCGACTCGGTTGGCTACTGCACCTGGCGCATTTCCCCAGGGGTGTCCTAAGGTTCCTCCGCCAAACTGTAATACGGAATCATCTCCAAAGATTTCGGTCAGAGCGGGCATGTGCCAGACGTGGATACCCCCTGAAGCTACGGGTAATACACCCGGCATAGATACCCAATCTTGGGTGAAATAAACACCGCGGCTACGATCTTTTTCAATGTAATCGTCGCGGAGTAAATCGACGAAACCGAGGGTAACTTCTCGTTCCCCTTCTAGTTTGCCTACTACAGTTCCAGCATGTACATGATCTCCGCCAGACATGCGTAACGCTTTGGCCAATACACGAAAATGCATACCATGATTTCGTTGCCTATCGATCACAGCATGCATCGCGCGGTGAATATGAAGAAGCAGTCCATTATCTCTGCAATAATAAGCTAAGCTAGTATTTGCAGTAAACCCTCCGGTTAGGTAGTCATGCATGACTATTGGTGCACCCAATTCCCTAGCAAAAACAGCTCTTTTAAACATCTCTTCACATGTACCTGCAGTAGCATTTAAGTAATGCCCTTTAATTTCCCCTGTCTCAGCCTGAGATTTGAAAAGAGCTTCTGCCACAAATAGGAAACGATCTCTCCAACGCATGAATGGCTGGGAATTCACATTTTCATCATCTTTTGTGAAATCAAGTCCACCACGAAGGCATTCGTAGACGGCTCTACCATAATTTTTAGCAGACAGACCCAACTTTGGCTTAATTGTACATCCCAATAAAGGACGTCCATATTTGTTCAATTTATCCCTTTCAACCTGAATCCCATGAGGTGGTCCTATGAAAGTTTTAGAATAAGCAGGAGGAATTCGAAGGTCTTCCAAGCGTAGAGCGCGTAAAGCCTTAAATCCAAAGACATTACCTACTATGGAGGTAAACAAATTAGTAACAGAACCTTCTTCGAATAGATCCAAAGGATAAGCTACATATGCGATATACTGGTTTTCTTCCCCAGCGACGGGTTCGATATCGTAGCATCGGCCCTTGTAACGGTCAAGACTAGTCAACCCATCTGTCCATACAGTGGTCCACGTACCTGTGGAGGATTCTGCGGCTACCGCAGCCCCAGCTTCCTCAGCCGGTACTCCAGGTTGTGGGGTCATTCGAAATGCTGCTAAGATATCGGTATCTTTGGTTTTGTATTCGGGGGTGTAATAAGTCAATCGATAATCTTTGACACCAGCTTTGAATCCAACACCCGCTTTAGTCTCCGTTTGTGGTGACATTGGTTTGTTCCTCCCTATGACTAAATCAATAAATCTTGCAACTATGAGATCTGCTCGGCATAGGTAGAGTATTTCGACGTGAGACGCAAAGTGGATATAGCTCGACTCACGCATGACACTTATACCTGGTCGAAACTCCATTTCGAGCATGGAACAATATTATTGTATATCGCGTCTTATGCAGAGTGCAACTAGTCAATCTGTTTTCTTGTAAAAATTATTAAAAAGCATCGTCTCGTTTCATTCCAATACATTGACTAGGGAATCTCTTGGCGGTTAGACTATTCGGTGAAATAGAAACTACATAATTGCCAATCCCTCCGTTTAGCGGTCGATCTTATTTGAAAAATAAAAAAGAAAAATATAAAGTAAGCAAAATGTGCACTCTAATAATGACTATCTAACGGATAGGCGCAGATTCTAGTTTCTCGATCGTATACTAAACAAGAGAGGGGGTCTGCTTCATCCGCGGCGCAGTCTCCTAGCCCCCCCCCGTGTCATTCATCTGTAGCTACATCTGCAAAATAGGTTGAAATGAAGGGAAATGAGTGGGAAAAAAACGATTTTCTACTATGCCACGACCCGCTCGACGCTAAGATATGAAATATTTCTACCGATTCAGTAATCAAATAAAGATAATACACCGAGATAGTATAGTTATGAAAACCAGTTCCCTCTCTTTCGAAATTTCTGAATTGGTGGAAAAAAATGTGGGTTACATCACTCAGATCATTGGACCAGTGTTGGATGTGGCTTCCTCGCCGGGGAAGATGCCTAATATCTACAACTCCCTAGTAGTCAAGGGGCAAAATCCAGCCGGGCAGCAAATTGATGTTACCTGTGAAGTCCAACAATTATTAGGTAATAATGAAGTACGAGCTGCAGCTATGAGTGCTACAGACGGTTTGACGAGAGGTATGGGTGCTGTTGATACGGGAGCCCCCCTAAGTGTTCCCGTTGGTGAAACTACTCTTGGCCGAATATCCAACGTCCTTGGTGAACCCGTAGATAATTTGGGTCCCGTTCGAAGTAGTGCAACATCTCCCATTCACAGGTCCGCCCCGGCATTTACCCAGTTAGATACCAAATTATCGATTTTTGAAACGGGTATAAAAGTTGTGGATCTTCTGGCTCCGTATCGTAGAGGCGGAAAGATTGGGTTATTTGGTGGGGCTGGAGTTGGAAAGACGGTCCCTATTACGGAATCAATCAATAATATTGCGAAAGCTCATGGAGGTGTATCTGTATCTGGCGGGGTGGGAGAACGCACACGTGAAGGTAATGACCTTTACATGGAAATGAAGGAATCAAAAGTTATTAATGAACAAAATATTTCTGAATCAAAAGTAGCTTTGGTTTATGGTCAGATGAATGAACCACCGGGAGCTCGTATGAGAGTCGGCTCAACCGCTCTAACAATGGCAGAATACTTCCGAGATGTCAACAAACAAGATGTACTCCTATTTATTGATAATATTTTTCGCTTCGTTCAAGCGGGATCAGAGGTCTCGGCGTTACTGGGCCGGATGCCTTCCGCCGTGGGTTATCAACCGACCTTAGGTACAGAAATGGGATCATTGCAAGAAAGAATTACTTCCACCAAAGAGGGATCAATAACTTCCATTCAAGCTGTTTACGTACCTGCGGATGATTTGACCGACCCGGCTCCCGCCACGACATCTGCACACTTAGATGCCACTACTGTACTTTCAAGGGGATTAGCAGCAAAAGGTATCTACCCAGCGGTAGACCCGCTGGATTCGACCTCGACTATGTTACAGCCTTGGATTGTAGGCGAGGAACACTATGAAACGGCACAAGGGGTTAAGCAGACTCTGCAACGTTACAAAGAGCTTCAAGATATTATAGCTATTCCCGGACTAGACGAGTTATCTGAAGAGGATCGATTGACGGTAGCTAGGGCTCGAAAAATAGAACGTTTCTTATCACAACCTTTTTTTGTGGCGGAAGTTTTCACCGGATCTCCGGGTAAATACGTCAGTTTATTGGAAACTATTAAGGGATTTCAAATGATTCTTTCCGGGGAGTTGGATAATCTTCCCGAACAAGCTTTTTATTTGGTTGGCAATATCGACGAAGCGGCCGCAAAAGCTGCGGCTTTACAGGAGGGTCAATAAAATAGATGACATTGAATCTCCGCGTGATGGCACCTAATCGAATAGTTTGGAATTCCGAGGTTTGGGAAATTGTTTCATCCACTAATAGTGGTCAAATTGGTGTATTACCCAATCATGCACCACTTCTTACAGCGTTGGATATGGGAGTTTTAAAAATACGTAATGATGGCCAGTGGTCTGCAATGGCATTGATGGGCGGCTTTGCTATGATAGATAATAATCAGGTAACAATATTAGTTAATGAAGCGGAGATAGCTGCCGAAATTGATCCCGAGGAAGCTCGAAAAACTTTTCAGACAGCTCAGGCTGACTCAGCTAAAGCAGAGGGTAAGAAAAGGGTAATAGAGGCCAACTTGGCATTTAAAAGAGCGAAGGCCAGACTAGAAGCTTCGATTGTAGTTTAGCGAGCTTCTTCTCAGCCCGAAAGAACTAAATGTTTTCTTCGACAGTCTGAAAATGATACTATCATGATATGGACAGAAACCCTTGCTTTGATGTATTTCATATGCGGTAAAACTTATTAGATACCACCAATTTAACCATCACGGTATCTAGTAAGTGCGGTATCTAGTAAGTGTTACCTACTATTGGATTCGAACCAATGACTCTCGCCGTATGAAAGCGATACTCTAACCGCTGAGTTAAGTAGGCTATCAGTAATTTACTCGATGAACCTACGCGCCGCTTCAGCCAAGCCTGGCGTGTGATTTACGTGAAACACGTAGATGCCTTTATTATATCCTAATAAGTAGCTGAACACAATTGCACGTTTCACTACTTAGTAGAGATTAGATTCCAGATATACATACATATATATATATATGTATGTATATCTTCCATTTTCAAACAAATGTATTGAAATTGATTGATACGGATCGAATTATTTCATGTAGGATTAAATGCATCAAGGGCTATATATAGCTCAGCGATAGAGCACCTTGTTTCCACATGCACTAATGTCTTTTCCTCTTTTTGAAAAGATTTGTCGAAACCCAACAACTCATGCAAAATTATGCATGATAATTTTTCGTCTAACTTACACCAGAAGATACGAAAGAACAGCAACATGGCGGATAAGTTGACTGGAAGAGGTCACCCCTCGAAGCCTCAAAGTTGGTGTGGTTAATAAGCGGTTTATCCGATGTATTGGCAGGGACAACTCGAGCACCCCAGGACAGATCTCTTCTTCGTCTCACGGCCTTTCGGGTGTAGAAAGTTTCGTATATTACTTCCCAGCGACATGGGATATTTTATATGGTACGGGGGGGGGGGTTGTATCTCCAGGAACAAACCTGTGTCAACATTATGTTAGTAACCTTCTAAAGATACTTCGCGATTGCTTGATGATAATTTTCCATCACGAAGTTTGTTAAAAGAGCTTTTCGTTTCGTGAAAAAATAGCTCAGGCATATAGAACCCCCCCCCTTTTTTTTGTTTACTAGAAACAAGGTTGGTGCATCAGAAATTGTTTGTCTTTTCCCAATTAGACTGGAGAGCAGCTGGTAAGAGAACCCTATGCCGTAAAAACGGCATGTTGGGTTCGCCAAGCAGTTCGGGGAGGTTTTTTCCATATTTCGATCTGCATGACCGAGAATGCCTACGGTTCGAACCTGTATAGTCCCAACTAAACAGACGAAGAGTGGAAGATTGCTGGCACACCATATGCCCATTCAATCAATATTAATCTAAATTATTGACTTCAATTACTATTTTATCACATCTCAATTATTGAGCTTTCTATCTATTTCTGAAGAAGAAATAGTAAGTTCTTTGATTCAGTTAATCAATAACTGGATCGAAGAAATGGGGGGGGGCAAACAATTTGTTAAAATTTATGAATTACTCAATCTTTTTATTCTTAACTAAGAAGGTGACATCGCCATTCTCAAAAATGAGAGGCTAACCCCTTTTATTTGTTGGGGTACCTACTAATATAGTCAAACTAATTTTTTAATTTTCTTCCCTGCAACTTCCTTCCCTGAAGGAATTATATGTGCTAAACCCTTTCCAGTATGACAAGACATTAGTTACTTTTCATTTGCCTACCCTAGGTTAATCCCATTTTGTCCATTTACCAATTTATCAACTAAAAAAGAATTAAGGCGAGGGGAATATGCAAATATTTTCGATCCACCAATATGACTCCTTCTGGATTTTTCTATCGGTATCTATATCTATCCCCTATTTAGCTTCTTCGATTTCTGGATTTGTTGCCCCCACTCGAAAAGGACCGGAAAAGTTAACAAATTACGAGTCGGGCATTGAACCGAAGGGAACTACTTGGATCCAATTTCAGATATGTTATTACATGTTTGCTTTGGTTTTTACGGTCTCCGACGTCGAAACCGTATTTCTTTATCCCTGGGCTGTATCTTTTAAAGAATTGGGACTATTTGCTTTTATCGAAGTGATCATTTTTATCTTCATACTAGTTGTTGGTTTGGTTCACGCATGGCGAAAAGGAGCATCGGAATGGCGTCAACCCCCGAACATTGGGTTGAAGGTGGGATAGATGAGATTGAACCCTGCAGCGTAAAGATCCCCCTGAATTCGGTCGAGCCGCTGCTCTCTGAATGGGGTGTGTCAAATTCAATCTTTTTAGCTAATACCAGTGATTTTTCCAACTGGTCCAGACTTTCTAGTTTGTGGCCACTTCTCTATGGCACCAGTTGCTGCTTTATCGAATTTGCCTCCCTAATTGGTTCACGATTTGATTTCGACCGGTACGGTTTAGTACCTAGATCCAGTCCTAGGCAGGCAGACCTAGTTGTCACAGCCGGTACTGTAACCATGAAAATGGCTCCGTCTCTAGTAAGACTCTACGAGCAAATGCCTGATCCGAAGTATGTAATTGCTATGGGAGCTTGTACCATTACGGGGGGTATGTTTGCCACAGATTCTTATAGTACCGTTCGCGGGGTAGACAAATTAATTCCCGTCGATATTTATTTGCCAGGTTGCCCACCCAAACCTGAAGCTATTATTGATGCTATAACAAAACTCCGTAAGAAAATTGCTAGAGGAAGCTTCCCAGATCGAATCTCCTGTCCCACTCGGAGGAAATACCTCAGTCTAAATCATCAATTTCGCCTCGTACCTAGCATACATATAGGCGAATACAATCAAGAATTAACTAATTGTGACACAAGATTTTCACTACATGATTTTTCAGAGAATTTTCAAAAACTTAAACATAAGTCTGAAACATAAATAGTACAGATATGGTAACGACTACATTTCATCCTACAAACGAATAAGATAAGAGAAGGGGTGTCAACCACTATGAATAATATGAATAAAGATCAATTGAATATCGAAACGCGGGGTCGATTATCCGCCTGGTTGACTAGACATAAGTTTTTCCATCGACCTTTGGGTTATGATTATAGGGGTGTTGAGATTCTGCAAATCAAATCGGAGGAGTGGCTGTCTGTAGCTGTCGCCCCATATGCTTATGGTTTCAATTACCTACGCTCTCAATGCGCCTATGATTCAGCACCGGGAGGATATCTAGTCAGTGTATACCATCTAACGCAGGTGCAGGATCATTCGGATCAACTCGAGGAGGTTTGTGTAAAAATCTTTGTCCCAAGAAGAGATCCTAGAATACCTTCGGTTTACTGGATTTGGAGGGGCTCCGATTTCCAAGAACGTGAATCCTATGATATGTTGGGAATAATTCATCAGGGCCATCCGCACCTTAGGCGGATACTAATGCCTGAAAGTTGGGTAGGGTGGCCTCTACGTAAAGATTATGTCGTACCCAATTTTTACGAGTTACAGGATGCCTACTAAATTGTATAAAGATTATAAAGAAATAATTTGATCTAACGTGAAGATTTATTTTCTGATCCGCTCTTACCGTTTAGTCTTTATTGAAGTTTTTTACGGTTATCAAGCAGAGCGGTCAAATGTAAATGATTAACCCAAATCTCGAGATATTTTTTGATTAGCTACTTCAGAATTGAAGGGTTTTCCGTAGCACCAGGGCTGGTTCAGCCTCTTCCTTTTTCCCAAGCCAAACTAGTTAGATGCCAAGAACCAGATTTGAACTGGTGACACGGGGATTTTCAGTCCCCTGCTCTACCGACTGAGCTATCTCGGCCGATTCATTGGTTGGAAGAAGAACTGAAAATCAGTTAAGTATGTCTTTTCACTCCAGTTTTTTCCCTAGTTAAAATGTTTAACTCACTTTTGGAGATGTGGTTAATACAATTCAATACCACACTTATAGAAAATAGATTGGGGCATGGCAGGGCGGCGGCTGAGCCATTCACGCATATTAGAAGCCTGAATGACTCACTTGTAAAGTGTCTTCGGGAAGTCAGAAACATCAATGGGTTAACTAAATTGCCTTGCTGGGGATAGAGGGATTCGAACCCTCACGGTCCCGTGAAACCAACGGATTTTCATTCTACTACAGCTTGCGCTGCTCTTTCTAACTTCTTTAAAGTGCGTAGAATCGGACTCTATCTTCATTCACGAAAGTATTAATTCTTCTTCCTTTATCGCTTTGTCCGGTAAAGAGTTTCCGTCGAAATGAAATGTGATCCCACAAAACTAAGATAAAAATATGTAGATTAGCAAAAGTAGAAGGGGTCTACTTAGCAGTTTGTTTTTGAGCGGTAACAGAAATTATCGTGATTTTGGGAATGGAAGCTCCCGCCAAACCAATACATCTGTGTCCAAGTTCAAATGGAGGAAAAAAACGAAACTTCTTATCTTGACTAGGTTTCAGTCTTATACTTTTCTATCTTATTTCATGCGGCTAACCAGACGAAGCAGTTGTATATTCGGTTCTTCTGATAACTAATAACTCACAGATTGCTCGTTGGAATGACCCCCGTCGAGTCTCTGTACCTATCTAACCTAGTCGCCCAAGTTGTTTGGGTAATACAAGATTTGGCTCAGGATTGCCCGATAAATGGTCCCAGGTTCCCCTGAATCTGGGGGCTGCCACTTGATATGTCTCCACATCCAGGCTCAATCTGGTTGAGTCCGCTGCGTCTACCATTCCGCCATATCCCCACTATTTCGGCCCCAACGAACTTATAAAAAAAATATAGATAACCACATAATTGTAGGTGTATAAAAACTTAACCTTTTGCCGCGCTTACACCTACTAATCTGCTTAGTTTAGGTTGCTGTTACTTCGTCTGCATATTGGTTTGTATGTGTTTACTAAGCTTTTAACTTTTAAAGTGAAGGAAACAAAATATTTATCTTCTTGATCACTTTTTCGATAAAGAAATATGTGTAACTCAATTCGTCAGCGACGGATGAATTGCTTTATAAAAACTGAATTTCTATTATGGAAGTATATCTAGATGTACTAATTGAAGCAATATATCCGCGGATAAGTTTTATATCTTCGCCAAGATCTTTATGTAAATGGATATGCTAAAACATCTTTCTCCGACATTATGAATCGTTTTTCCGCTTACCCACCTCCATTGCCTCTTCAATCGTTTATAACAAATTGAATGTTTATTACCTACTACTCATATGTTATGATTGTCACAGATATCAAATCTGATTAGCTTATATTTTATTCGCTGACGCAGCAGTAATGGGTAATATTCCTGTGCTGATCCCATCAGTTTTTTATTTAACTATAAAACGTTTACAGAAAAGGAGTTTTCATGTCTCGCTACCGAGGACCTCGTTTGAAACTGATACGTCGTCTAAAAAATTTGCCAGGATTTGTGGGGAGAAGTAAAATACCCAATTTGGGAGAATTTCGAATCGCTACCGATCAATCAGCTTCGAGAAAAATTTCTCAATTTTGTGTTCGTTTAGAGGCCAAGCAGAGATTACGTTTTAATTATGGATTAACGGAACGCTAACTACTAAACTATGTACGTGTCGCCAGAAAAGCTAGAGGTTCAACGGGTCAAGTATTACTCCAATTACTTGAGATGCGTCTGGATAATGTTATTTTCCATCTAGGTCTTGCTTCTACGGTTCCGGCCGCTAGGCAGTTAGTTAATCATAGACATATCTTAGTGAACAGCTGCGTCGTAGATATACCAAGTTATCGCTGTAAGCCAAAAGATATCATTACTGTTCGAAATCGACCAACTTCGTATAATGCATCGAGAAATAAGTTTACTGGGGGGGACAAAACGCCGGATTACTTAACTATCTTCCTATCGGAAGACGACAAGCCAACAGGATTGGTGAATTGTATCGCCAATCGAGAATCTGTCAATTTGAATATAAATGAGTTGTTAGTTGTTGAGTATTACTCCCGCAAAGCCTAGTGATCATTCATTAAATTAGTATTTTCCTAAAAAAGAAGTTGGACTACAATTAGAATTTATGCAAAAGACTTAGGATGGATGGTCGAATTCAATAAGCAGATTACTGAGGAAGATGCGAAAGTTTTTCGATCTAGCTTGTTCATTCTGTTTGAATCAAAATCTAAATCATAAACTTTTAACTTAATATAGAAATAGTCTCTTCTCTCTTCTTGGGCAATTTAATTTGATTTGGCACACGATTCAGTGTAAATATCTGAATCACCCGTTCACGTCACTTCAACCAAATTCTTAATTAGCCGAAGAATTACCAATTGTTTGTATCGAGATGGTCCCTCGGCTTCTTCAAAGTTGGCTGACTTGATTTGAAAGTCTGACTCCAGCCCGTCTCTTTTGAATCGGCAATTTAGCTAGATTTCGGCAAAAGTAGATAAAGATAACCCTGGGTAGATAAAAAGAAAGAGAGGAAAGGGAGGGATTTGAACCCTCGGTAGATAAAACTCTACTTAGCATTTCCGGTGCTATGCCTTAAGCCGCTCAGCCACCCTTCCTGTATTGAGGTTTACGAATTAAACTAGTTGGCATATTTTAGGTATTTTGATGACAAAATAACAAGTGACTTGCAAATAATAATTGAAACTAGTCTTTTGCCGAAATACAAATCAAAAAATAAAAAGATAATTAACAAGGCTTGTCCCAGTACTGCCTTCCCTTCTTTATCTTATTGTCTAAACATCTCCTTTTCTTTTTGCAATTTAAATTAATAGACTAATAACAAGTAGCAGGGGGTGCAAAAAAAAAAAAAAACAAGGAGTCGAATTTGATTATGCCTAGATCTCAGAGAAATGATAACTTTATTGACAAAACTTTTACAGTTCTAGCGGATATTCTACTGCAAATCCTACCTACCACTAAGAGAGAAAGAGAAGCTTCTACGTATTATAGGGATGGCGCGACTCGATGAGGCAAGCAATCTATAACTATTTACTAATAATTGAAATAGTTGGAGCTTCGTCTGAAAAGCCCACATTTTTTTTTAAGGTCTGTTTCGATTTCTGAACGAACCCTCTGATCGCGTATCCACGATTAATACAGCCTCGGAAGCTACGGTTCCCATTTCTACGGATTCTGATATCAAGCAAGCAAGAGGTTAAATCCCTAATTTGATGTGTAAGACATGTCATTTTTATGAGTAAACACAAGCGGGGGGGGGGGAATGGCATCACGTGGAGGAATCGGCTACACAAAATCTACGACAATAACAAATTTTGGCTTTGACATATATTGCCAATTTTTGATAACTTCGAATTTGTGGTAAGGACAAATAGTGATTGGGGTAACAAACACCCATCCCGTTTGTAACTCGGATACCCTTAAAATCATCGGAGATTGCTGAGGTGAATAACCCCTCGAAACACAAAATGTTGGGAACGAATAATCTACCAAAGTATTTATTGCTGCTGGTGTCGCCGCAATAAAAGAGGTGGCACAACCGCCTCAACTATAGAAATATTTTGGGAGAAGGATGGTTAGATACCAGCTTTCACGAAACACTAACCCCTGCTCAAAATTAGAAGTATAGATAATTAGATAGTTTAAATTTTTATTTATTTTACGCAAATCGAGTGGGAGGAGCCGTATGAGTTGAGAATCTCATGTACGGTTTTGAAACGGGGCTTATTTGTATAAGCAACCGTAACGGATGTCGGCCCAATCTGAAGGAGAATATGCAGAAGCTTTATGAAGCTATTACGAAGCCATGCGTTTAGAGGTTGACTCTTATGACCGAAGCTACATACTTTACAACATAGGCCTCACTCATACAAGTAATGGAAAACACGCAAGAGCTTTGGAATATTACTTTCAAGCACCGGAGCGAAATTCTTCTCTGCCACAAGCTTTTAATAATATGGCTGTGATCTGTCACCACGTGCGACTACCTACGCTTCAAGATTCTCCGGTTTACAAATACTCAACTAACGCGGGCTTCCCTCAAGCATACTTCCAAACGGGAGCTGTCTCGAGCTGCGGGATTCGGCCTCTTTCAAAACAATCTGGGTTTGAAAAAGGTAGATAGCCTAACTGTCTCATGGATAATTGACTGAATTGGAGAATAAAGCATCGCAAAGATTCATCATTGAAATTTTGGGTTGATGCAATGAGATTGGTCCATCGAAGAAATTATACAACTTGTCTCCGTAGTAAAGACAATTGGGAAAAATAATAAGTGACGGACCGCGGCATAGTATCAAATCCTAAAAGAGAAATTCCTCCAATTTGAAGAAAAAAAAAAGAGAGAGAAAGGAGATCTACATTGAGATAGGTAGTTAGTGCCGAAGGATCTTCTTAATTATTTCCTTCTGTTTTTTTAACTAGGAGTACGGAAAAAATTTTACTCAAGAAGAATGAAATTAGAAACCGGACTATTCCCAAGTTCCTACAAAGTTCAGAAATAATTCTCTAACTTGATTAGGAGACGAAAAACTAGTAACAGAGTTGTCTGAGCCGTATGAGGTGGGAAACCCCCAAGTTCGGTTCTAAAGGAGGGGGTTTGAAAATAATCACCCATTCTGAGCGAGGGGAGCAGGCCATTAACCAAGGAAATTTGGAGATTTCGGAGGCTTGGTTCGATCAAGCTGCTGAATATTGGAAACAGGCAATAGCACCTTCCCCCGGCAATTACATTGAAGCACAGAATCGGTTAAAAATTACGGGACGTCTTTCTTCGCTTAATTAATTAATAGGGGGGGGGGCGGCATAAGAAAATAAGGTTAATAAATAGAGTTAATAGATAGAAATTCTTGCTTGCTCGACACAAACCCTGTGGCCTTTCCCCCTACTAGACGTATGACCACCCCTATCAAGTCCATTGGGCACTATTGGGCCGTGTAATAATGCCATAAAAAGACTGCCCTGCATAACTTCTTGATAGCAGCTGCTCGAGTTTTAAACTCATTTCAAACTCAGTAGAGAAGGGAATAAATTACTACATGTTGACATGTTGGTAAAAACTCTAGTTCCTAGAAGTTTAGTATCTACCGTTGGTAGGTTGTTGTTATCCCTTGCCCGAAGAGAGGAGAGTCCCGATGACTATTCGTTCGCCAGAATCAGAAGTCAAGATTATGGTGGAAAAAGATCCCGTAAAAACATCTTTTGAGAGATGGGCCCAACCCGGACATTTCTCGAAGAGTTTGGCTAAGGGCCCCAATACCACCACATGGATTTGGAACCTACATGCCGATGCCCATGATTTTGATAGTCATACAAATGATTTGGAGGATATATCCCGTAAAATTTTTGGTGCCCATTTTGGTCAATTAGCTGTTATTCTCATTTGGTTGAGTGGCATGTACTTTCACGGGGCCCGTTTCTCCAATTATGAAGCGTGGCTTAATGATCCTACTCATGTGAAACCTAGTGCCCAGGTTGTTTGGCCAATAGTGGGTCAAGAGATACTCAATGGAGATGTAGGTGGAGGTTTTCAGGGTGTACAGATAACGTCTGGATTTTTTCAACTTTGGCGAGCTTCTGGAATAACTAGTGAATTGCAGCTCTATTGCACAGCTGTGGGTGCTTCAATCCTCGCTGGATTAATGTTTTTCGCCGGTTGGTTTCACTACCACAAAGCTGCCCCGAAACTAATTTGGTTCCAGAATGTTGAGTCGATGCTAAATCACCATTTGGCGGGTTTATTAGGGTTGGGATCTCTAGCTTGGGCGGGACATCAGATACATGTTTCACTACCAATTAACCAACTCCTAGATGCGGGGGTTGACCCCAAAGAAATACCCCTTCCCCACGAATGGATTCTTAATCGTGATCTTATGGCTCAAGCGTATCCAAGTTTTGCGAAAGGACTGATCCCACTTTTTACTCTCGACTGGTCAGAATACTCAGATTTTTTGACTTTCCGCGGAGGTTTGAACCCAGTAACGGGGGGTTTGTGGCTGACTGATGCCGCGCATCACCACTTAGCCATTGCCGTGCTCTTTTTGGTAGCTGGTCACATGTATAGAACCAACTGGGGTATCGGACATAGTACGAAAGAAATTTTGGAAGCTCATAAAGGTCCCTTCACGGGTGAAGGCCACAAAGGTCTCTACGAAATTCTAACAAGTTCGTGGCATGCCCAATTAGCAATCAATCTTGCCATGCTAGGTTCTTTAACGATTATTGTGTCCCATCATATGTATGCGATGCCCCCGTATCCTTACCTGGCTACCGATTATGCCACACAACTTTCCTTGTTTACACATCATATGTGGATAGGAGGATTTCTAGTCGTTGGAGCAGCTGCACACGCGGCTATCTTTATGGTAAGAGATTACGATCCAACTACCCAATATAACAATCTGTTAGATCGCGTTATTCGGCATCGCGATGCAATAATTTCACATCTCAACTGGGTATGTATTTTCCTAGGTTTTCACAGCTTTGGTCTATACATCCATAATGATACCATGAGCGCCTTGGGGCGCCCTCAAGATATGTTTTCAGATACCGCCATTCAATTACAGCCGGTATTTGCTCAGTGGGTGCAAAATACTCACGCGTTGGCTCCCGGATCAACCGCGCCTAATGCCGCAGCGAGTACTAGTTTAAGCTGGGGTTACAATGACTTAATTTCTGTAGCCGGCAAAGTTGCCATGGCCCCAATTCCACTAGGTACCGCAGATTTTCTGGTCCACCATATCCATGCATTTACTATCCACGTTACTGTTTTAATATTATTAAAAGGTGTTTTATTTGCACGCAGCTCCCGACTAATACCCGATAAAGCAAATCTTGGTTTTCGTTTTCCCTGCGATGGTCCTGGCAGAGGAGGCACCTGTCAAGTATCGGCTTGGGATCACGTTTTCCTGGGATTATTCTGGATGTACAACTCAATCTCAGTAGTTATATTTCACTTTAGTTGGAAGATGCAATCCGATGTTTGGGGCAGTATAAGCGAACAGGGGGTGGTAAACCACATTACTGGGGGAAACTTTGCACAAAGTTCAACAACGATTAATGGATGGTTGCGAGATTTTTTGTGGGCACAGGCTTCCCAAGTCATTCAATCCTATGGTTCTTCGTTATCCGCATATGGTCTTATATTCTTGGGGGCTCATTTCGTTTGGGCTTTCAGTTTGATGTTTTTATTTAGTGGTCGCGGATACCGGCAAGAACTTATTGAATCCATTGTTTGGGCTCATAATAAGTTAAAGGTTGCCCCCGTCACCCAACCTAGGGCCCTGAGTATTATCCAGGGACGTGCCGTGGGAGTAACTCACTACCTTCTGGGTGGAATTGCCACGACGTGGGCGTTCTTCCTGGCGAGAATCATTGCAGTGGGATAATGGCTAGGAGGATTTGAGAAACATTACGGCATCAAGATTTCCACAGTTCAGCCGGGGTCTATCCCAAGACCCGACTACTCGTCGTATCTGGTTTGGTATAGCCACTGCCCACGACTTCGAGAGTCACGACGATACTACCGAGGAACGTCTATACCAAAAAATATTTGCATCTCATTCTGGTCAATTAGCTATCATCTTTCTCTGGACCTCTGGAAACTTGTTCCACGTGGCTTGGCAGGGTAATTTTGAAGCGTGGGTACGGGACCCACTACATGTGAGACCCATTGCTCATGCCATTTGGGATCCTCATTTTGGTCAACCAGCTGTCGAATCCTACACTCGAGGGGGCGCCGCGGGTCCAGTCAATATTGCCTATTCGGGTGTTTACCAATGGTGGTACACTATCGGTCTACGCAGTAACCAAGATCTCTATACCGGAGCTGTTTTTCTACTAGTTATTTCTGCTTCATTCTTATTAGCTAGCTGGTTACATTTGCAACCTAAATGGAAACCAAGCATTTCTTGGTTCAAAAACGCCGAATCCCGGCTTAATCACCATCTTTCAGGACTTTTCGGGGTGAGTTCTCTGGCTTGGGCAGGACATTTAGTTCACGTAGCTATCCCTGAAGCAAGGGGTGGACATGTCAGATGGGGTAATTTATTGACTGCCGCTCCGCACCCCCAAGGATTGGGACCGTTTTTTTCGGGTCAGTGGGGTGTTTATGCGCAAAATCCCGATTCTGGTAATCATTTGTTTGATAGCACCCAAGGGGCGGGAACAGCCATTTCAACCTTTTTGGGTGGATTTCACCCACAAACTCAGAGTTTATGGCTAACGGATGTTGCTCATCACCACTTAGCTATTGCCGTTGTGTTTATAATTGCCGGCCACATGTACAGGACTAATTCTGGTATTGGGCATAGTATGAAAGAGATTCTTGAGGCCCATATCCCTCCAGGCGGTAAGTTGGGCCGTGGACACAAAGGGCTTTATGACGCAGTCAACAATTCTCTCCATTTTCAATTAGGGCTTGCTTTAGCTGCTTTGGGGGTTGTCACTTCTTTAGTCGCGCAACACATGTATTCCTTACCCGCCTATGCTTTTATAGCACAGGATTATACGACTCAAGCCGCGCTATACACTCATCATCAATATATTGCCGGCTTTATCATGGCAGGAGCCTTCGCACACGGAGCTATATTCTTTATTCGAGATTATGATCCGGAACAAAATAAAGATAATGTTTTAGCAAGAATGTTAGAACATAAAGAAGCCATAATAGCTCACTTAAGTTGGGCAAGTTTATTCCTGGGGTTCCACACGCTGGGGCTCTACGTCCACAACGACGTAATGCTAGCCTTCGGGACTCCGGAGAAACAGATTCTTATTGAACCTATCTTTGCTCAATGGATTCAATCTGCTCATGGTAAAACTTTATACGGTTTCGATGTGCTTCTATCCTCGGCAGGTAGTCCAGCAAGTAATGCTGGTCGAGGATTATGGTTACCAGGTTGGTTAGATGCTATTAACAGTAGTAGCAACTCACTATTTCTAACGATTGGACCTGGGGATTTCTTGGTTCACCATGCCATCGCTTTGGGCCTACATACGACTACACTGATTTTAGTCAAAGGCGCTTTAGATGCGCGCGGTTCCAAGTTGATGCCAGATAAGAAAGAATTTGGTTACAGTTTTCCCTGCGATGGTCCTGGGCGAGGCGGTACCTGCGATATCTCAGCTTGGGATGCGTTTTATTTAGCCATTTTCTGGATGCTAAACACCATTGGATGGGTTACCTTCTATTGGCATTGGAAACACATCACTTTATGGCAAGGGAATGCTGCTCAATTCAACGAATCTTCTACGTATTTAATGGGATGGTTGAGGGATTACCTATGGCTGAATTCTTCACAACTTATTAATGGTTATAACCCCTTTGGTATGAACAGCTTATCTGTATGGGCGTGGATGTTCTTGTTTGGACATCTCGTGTGGGCTACCGGATTTATGTTTCCAATATCTTGGCGAGGTTATTGGCAAGAACTTATTGAAACTCTAGCTTGGGCTCATGAACGAACACCCCTAGCAAATGTGATACGTTGGAAAGATAAGCCGGTCGCCCTCTCCATTGTTCAAGCAAGGCTGGTGGGACTAGCCCACTTCTCCGTGGGTTACATTTTTACCTATGCAGCTTTTCTAATAGCATCTACATCAGGTAAATTTGGCTAATTTTTTATGGATAGACTATCAAATTGTTTACTTCCGCATCAAGTTTGTACTCCCATTATTTTGTACAACCAATTGATTTTCAAAACCAAAAATCTTCTATTTCTCCATAATTAGAAATAGAAATTGATTCTCCATCTTCTAGTTATTTGTAAATAGATTTCTGGTTGCGAATCCAATCTGTTTTAGAGTAGTAATCGAATCCTGCTTACTGATTTATCAATTATGGCAAAGAAGAGTCTTGTTGAAAAAGAAAGAAGAAAGAAAGAATTAGTCAGAAGATATCATACCATTCGCCAGTCTTTGAAGAGACAGATTAGAGGTAGCTCGTCAATTCAGGGTAAACTAATCTTTTCCAAAAGATTGCAATCTCTACCGCGAGGTAGTGCACCTGTTCGTCTCCGCAACCGGTGTTCCCTAACTGGACGACCCCGATCCAATTATCGATACTTTGGCTTATCTAGACATGTACTTCGTGAAATGGCACACAATTGTCTGCTGCCTGGAGTATTCAAATCAAGTTGGTAGTAGGAAATTCCCCTCTATTTATTTAAAAAGATGATGTCTAAGTCTGTGAATTAGATAGTCTTTTCCACTTACATCCAATGTAATTATTCAATATATGTATAATAATTACGTTGGAGCCATCAACTAAGCGGGGTAGAGCAGCTTGGTAGCTCGCAAGGCTCATAACCTTGAGGTCACAGGTTCAAATCCTGTCCCCGCGAAGTAAACTAACAATTGTTTATCTACGTTAGCAATGTGATGCTTGATGTTCTTCGCGAGCTTAGACAAATCAGCTTCTTGCGTTTTATTGGCAAAGCTGGTATTAATTTTACCAGATGGGATATCGAGAAAGTACAAGTCTTTCAATCAATTAGTAGATTGGGATTGTCTGACGTCACGCATCAAAAAAAGAATTACCTAATTGGTATTTTCTGCCTCTTCTATTATTTACTTCTCTTTTTTCTGAACTTTGTTGCTTGGTGGGACGGAAACCTATCTAGAAATAGATCTGCAGATCCACTTCTAGATAAAAGTGTAAAATGTACAACTTAGGAGCATAGCTCCATCTTATTTCAGACTAAAACTGGTTCTTCCTGCTTCATCAAGTTAGAACTTTTCAAAAAGTACAAATATGGGGCAAAAACTGACGGTGTGTCTAATGGAGCTCAATCAGATAGTAGTTACGATTTAAAGCCCCCTTAACTCAGGGGTAGAGTGACGCCATGGTAAGGCGTAAGTCGTCGGTTCAAATCCGACAAGGGGCTAATCAAGAAGCCTTGAGAACTTCGAGGATCGAACTTATTCAGTTTCATGGAAACACTCTGGTCCACATGGCTTCTTGATGTAAGAAGAAGTTCTATTTCCCAACATTTCTAACAAATAAGGAATTACCTAATTATTGAAAATAGAATATCGAAGATGGAATTCGATCAATTTCAATTTTTTAGTTAAGCTCTTTCTCTTTTAATCGAGGTAGCCTACTTGAGTAGTTTTGTTCCACTGAGTAATGTGCCATCCATTACAACAAGGAGGTAAGGAAGAAAATAAAGTGGATATAATTTTTAGTGGCAGAACCTCTTTTGTTATCCTTACCTCGGGAACTGAATATGAATTCCCAACATCAGTATCAATATATCTATATACATCTATAGGTATATATATATATATGTGGAACTACGTAGTTATATAATTTCCAATTTGAAAAGGAAAATTACGTGGCAAATCTCTTATTTACTTATGGAAATAATTTCCTGCAATTAATAGAAGTTATTCGAGTATGTGGCACTCCTATTTGTTATATATTCCTTCTGAAAACCTAGAAACATTTTTAATTTCTCCGTCCGTTGGGGTTTGATATCAGCAGCGAATCTTTTTGTTCGATGTTAATATTTTTAACATATACCCCGCTCATTTTTAAATTGCGGCATGCTGCTTATCCATTACCGCTATTTGGGGCCAAACCAAACAAAAAGGCTTCCAGTTTTTACTGGGGGTTGGTAAAATAAGTACCGAAATAATTTTGAAAAGGGGATGGATACCACACCCACATATATACATATATTCTATAATATGAATAGAAACTCTTCACGCCGCTCCAGTAAGTATTTCTTCCATTAGATTTTCTTAGATTAGAAACAACTCCGTTTTCTTTTTGTGCTAGGTCGGATTCCCATGGTAGTTTTAATACGACTGAATAGTTAACAAAGTCAAAATTTCGGAAGAAAAGAAAGGTCTACCCACTGCTCAAAAAACTACGTAACAAACAGGATCAGCTTAGGATCAAGTAAGAGGGAAGAGATGCCCCAGAAGAAGCTAAAATTATATGAGAAGGAGAAGAAGCATAGCAGAGAAGGAATGGTTGGACGAAAAAACACAACAGAATAAAAAAGAGAGAGGACAAACCTAGAAGCAAGGCAAAAAAAAAAAAAATACTGAACGGAGTTAGAAAATCCAACCTCCTGACTGAGCTTTAAAGTCTTATTTTCGTGTAATAACTCCTAAGAGCCCTCCGCCTTCGTAAATGACTTCCCGGGAAGAACAGCTTCCTAGATAGCGGGTCAGCTTCATTTCACCGCGAAGGGGCACAACTACACCAGGCCGCGGCTCGAAAAAGAAAAAAGAGGGGGGGAACCCAAAAATTGTTTGAGGAGCTGAATGAGGGAATGAATATGACCATTGCCATCGGAAAATCTTCCAAGGAGCCGAAAGATTTATTTGATAGTATGGACGACTGGCTAAGAAGAGACCGTTTCGTCTTCGTGGGTTGGTCTGGCCTCCTACTTTTTCCTACCGCCTACTTCGCTTTGGGCGGTTGGTTCACAGGTACAACCTTTGTCACCTCATGGTATACCCACGGATTAGCTAGTTCTTACTTGGAAGGATGCAACTTCTTGACTGCTGCGGTCTCCACTCCCGCTAACAGTTTGGCCCACTCCTTACTACTTTTGTGGGGCCCTGAAGCACAGGGAGATTTCACCCGCTGGTGCCAATTAGGGGGTTTATGGACCTTTGTTGCTCTCCACGGCTCCTTTGCCCTAATCGGTTTTATGTTACGCCAATTTGAACTTGCAAGGTCTGTGCAACTACGCCCTTACAACGCAATAGCTTTCTCCGCTCCAATTGCGGTTTTTGTATCGGTATTTTTGGTTTACCCTTTGGGCCAATCCGGTTGGTTTTTTGCACCCAGTTTTGGCGTAGCCGCCATCTTCCGATTCATTCTATTTTTTCAAGGTTTTCATAATTGGACTTTGAATCCATTTCATATGATGGGAGTTGCAGGAGTCCTTGGCGCGGCCCTATTATGTGCCATCCACGGCGCTACAGTTGAAAATACTTTATTCGAAGACGGTGACGGCGCAAACACATTCCGAGCGTTCAATCCAACTCAGAATGAGGAAACTTATTCAATGGTAACCGCAAATCGTTTTTGGTCCCAAATATTCGGTGTTGCTTTCTCCAACAAACGTTGGTTACACTTCTTTATGTTATTTGTGCCAGTGACAGGTTTATGGATGAGTGCTATTGGAGTAGTTGGTCTCGCCCTGAATTTACGCGCGTACGATTTTGTCTCCCAAGAAATTCGTGCAGCAGAAGATCCCGAGTTTGAGACTTTTTACACGAAAAATATATTACTAAACGAGGGTATCCGTGCCTGGATGGCAGCTCAGGATCAGCCCCACGAAAACCTTGTATTTCCCGAGGAGGTTTTACCCCGTGGAAACGCTCTTTAATGGAACCCTCTCGCTCGGTGGCCGCGACCAGGAAACCACAGGTTTTGCCTGGTGGGCTGGCAACGCCCGACTAATTAATCTGTCTGGTAAATTGCTTGGTGCCCACGTAGCTCATGCAGGCTTGATTGTTTTCTGGGCTGGATCTATGAATTTGTTTGAAGTGGCTCACTTTGTATCAGAGAAGCCTATGTATGAACAGGGATTAATCCTACTTCCCCACTTAGCTACTCTGGGTTGGGGAGTGGGTCCTGGCGGGGAAGTAGTCGATACCTTTCCCTACTTTGTTTCTGGAGTACTCCATCTGATTTCTTCCGCAGTCTTGGGGTTTGGGGGTATCTATCACGCCTTAATTGGTCCCGAAACGTTAGAGGAATCTTTTCCTTTCTTTGGTTATACTTGGAAGGATAAGAATAAGATGACCACAATTCTCGGTATTCATTTAATACTACTAGGTCTTGGGGCTTTTCTCCTAGTTTTCAAAGCACTCTATTTTGGAGGGTTGTACGACACATGGGCACCCGGAGGTGGGGATGTGAGAGAGATTGCAAATCTCACCTTAAGCCCTAATATTATCTTTGGTTACCTACTGAAATCTCCTTTTGGGGGAGAAGGATGGATTGCAAGTGTGGATAATCTGGAAGATATCATCGGAGGACATGTTTGGTTGGGATCCATCTGCCTTTTTGGTGGAATTTGGCACATATTAACAAAACCCTCTGCCTGGGCTCGTCGTGCTTTGGTATGGTCCGGGGAAGCTTACTTATCCTATAGCTTGGGAGCTCTTTCCATCTTTGGATTCACTGCCTGCTGTTTCGTTTGGTTTAACAACACAGCATATCCTAGTGAATTTTATGGTCCTACCGGCCCAGAAGCTTCTCAAGCACAAGCTTTTACTTTTCTTGTCAGGGACCAACGTCTCGGTGCTAACATAGGTTCCGCCCAGGGCCCCACTGGGTTAGGTAAATACTTGATGCGTTCTCCCACGGGAGAAATTATTTTCGGAGGGGAAACCATGCGCTTCTGGGACCTTCGCGCCCCCTGGTTAGAACCTTTAAGGGGTCCCAACGGTTTAGATCTTAGTAAGTTGAAGAGGGATATACAACCCTGGCAGGAGCGACGATCTGCGGAGTATATGACTCATGCCCCCCTGGGCTCTCTAAACTCCGTAGGTGGGGTAGCTACCGAGATTAACGCCGTAAACTACGTATCTCCTCGGAGTTGGTTAGCAACCTCTCACTTTGTCCTGGGATTCTTCTTTTTCGTGGGTCATTTATGGCACGCGGGTAGGGCTCGCGCAGCCGCAGCCGGGTTTGAAAAAGGAATTGACCGCGACACCGAACCCGTTCTTTCCATGACACCTCTTAATTAAGACTTGAAAATCTATGTCGAGATGATGAAGACAGAATAGAAATCCTCGTTTCGATCTTTTTTTATTGTCAGCAAGTAGGTATATATAGATATATATATACCTACTTTGGTCAGTGCCAAGTTCACTGAATAATGTAACCTGTAATATTCACTTAATTCCAAGTTTGATAGGATAAGGAGAGATATTTCACGGTATGTAGGAATAACTAATTACTATTGTCCCTCCTGTCAAATTTTTCTTTTTGCTACAAAAAGCAGGAGAGAGAGGGATTCGAACCCTCGATGGCATCTTGTTACCATGCCAGTTTTCAAGACTGGAGCCTTAAACCGCTCGACCATCTCTCCATAAAGCTAGTACGTATAATCATCCCTGCTGCCGGAAGCTAAACCAACTATTAATCAACGAAAACCTTACGAAATTTGAGGTAGTTAGTGACAAGGTCTCCGCGCCTCGTCAACAAAGTAATTCGTGTCGAACCGAGAGTTCCGTTGGATGAGGATTGGATGGTACGAACAGTCTATACCTTAAATAAGTAGGGAAACAATTAGAATTATGACTATCGCGTTCCAATTGTCTTTATTTGGATTAGTTGCCACTTCATTTTTACTAGTTGTAGGGGTGCCCGTTGCCTTTGCATCCCCTGATGGCTGGTCCAACAATAAAAATATAGTTTTTTCAGGGGCGTCGTTATGGATTGGATCAGTTTTTTTGGTAGGTATACCTAATTCGTTTATTTCTTAATTAAGATTTTGTATCGTCTCGGCTCCTCCTCTCGTAATTTGCCATTACGGGTGGAGTTGCCAAATAGAGAAGAAAAGATTTTTACTGATTGAAATCCCCAGGAAATTAGGTATACATAGCTGTAGTGTAGTCAATTTCCACTTAGTAGTTAGTAGAATAGACCTAGGTTTGCCCTCCCCATAGATGATGGGGATTTTTACTTCTAAATCTAAAATATATACGTGCGCAAACTTTTTTTGTTCAAACTCCATGACAGGATTAAGATGATATAACAGATTATGCGGATATAGTTGAATGGTAAAATATCTCCTTGCCAAGGAGATGACGCGGGTTCGATTCCCGCTATCCGCCTATCCCATATAAAATAAAATAAACAGGTTCTGCCGCATATATAGATATGCCTAGTAGAATAGAATGAGAAAATCCAATGAATTTTCATAACGGAAAGTTGAAAAAGAAGGAAAAAGCTTCAAACGTTAATCAATCGATTAACGATTGATTGGAAGCGAAGACCTATCTAATTTTTATTTCATGTTCCGTCTTTACTTTGAAGCAATTAGTTTTCAAGGCAAAAAAGTTTGTCAAAATAGCCATTTTGCCCATCAAACATATGGCAATCAATTCTATACCATAGAAAAACCGCCTGGGGTAGGGGGCGGGAGGGGTGGGTGGGGTGGGGGCAGCTACTTACTTGCTAACTTTTCTGGCAGATAATATAATTATTACTAGTATAACTAGTAGTATAACTACTAGGTATTGATGAGATATTCACGTTATTCAGTTACATGCTATTTGATAATCCAATTTGGGTGTTGTTTCCGCCTGGATAGGCACTGTTTGCTACTAGCAAACACGGGGCGACATAGTCAAGCGGTAAGACGGAGGACTGCAAATCCTTAATGCCCCAGTTCGAATCTGGGTGTCGCCTAACAAGAGAGCCTCTTATGACGAGGAGGAACTAGATCTATTTCATCTAGTTGGATTTACTCATTTAGTAAATTTATTCTTAGAAAGGATTGTTTATTGCGCCAAAATCGGATACAGGTTGAGGTGCTCTATAGCCTGTTATAGCCTATCACATTTCATGTGTCTCGACGCGTCACGCATAAACAATCCTAATTAAGTATATCATTAATTGGTAATCAGAAGATCTAAATCGCCAAAATCTCTTAAGTAAGAGGGAGCTATCAACCGGTACCATTGAAAAAAGAAGAAGAAGATTTTACACACGCAGTATCTCTTGTTATTGAACTACTTCATCAAATTAGGTGTTTGCTCCTTGTTAGCAACAAGTTTCAAGCTTCTTTAAGCTTTGTTTTGTATTTGGACTTATAAATAATTAGTAATTGATAAAAATCGAGAGAGTAAGTAGATAGGAATTACAAATACGGACTTAGTTACTATAGCTTGGGCTGCCTTGACGGTGATTTCCACATTTTCCCTTTCACTTGTAGTTTGGGGACGAAGCGGTTTGTAACAAACGGTTAACCGTCCCTTCAGTAGCCTGATTTCGGGGGATACATGCAGTCATGATGAGACCATCGATTCGTATTTTCCCACCTTAAATCTTATATTTGAGTGAAAGGGGTGGTGGTGGTGCAGCCGGGGGATATTTCCCATAGTTTTTACTAACTAACGAATGCTAAAAAATTATCTAACATCGGATCGGAGATGGAATTACCAAATTGGAATAAACTGATATCTTCTCCTTTCACCCATTTTTCTGTCACTTCGAAACAAAGATTGAAATAACAAAATGGGTTAATCTAGTACTCCAATAGACTGATCTTCCTTCTTCACCATGAGCCAGAACTTACCCCGGTCATTATTATGTTAGGTCATAACTTTGTTAACTCGAAATTTCATTGTTTTGTCTGACGGTATAACTGCACCCAGAATGAAAAACAGGGAGTGAACATATACTTGACATTTTTTGGGACCATACTTTCCGTCCGGATACTTCACTCCTTTTTCTGGGTTTGTAGAGGTTGATTCATAAGATATACGCATATATGTATATATATATGTATTAAGGTATATGCAGATCTGTAAAAAAGAGAAGTAATTGAATGAAAAACAAAAATTGATAGATCAAGAAGGTGATCTATCAATTTTTGGAAGTTGCATTCGTGAATAATGCATGGTATGCGATATTCAGAAATATGAAGACAATATAGAAAAGCATAGACTCTGACTGACAGAAAAAAGCTAATCAGAAGGGGCGCCACGTTGAGAATAAGTTGTTACTAACAGTAACGGTAGCGGAAAAATATCATCTAAAGCGGGAGTAGCGGTTTGCATCTTGCTCTATTTCACGAATAAAGAACAGATGGTACCTTCTACTCCTACTACCTCTGTTGCTCTTGCATATGAAGATTTATTGACAAATTGGTAGTTAAATCAGTTACCAATTACTAGTTATTCTGCGCGGCCGTTTGAATGTAAAGAATAAGCAGAAAAGCTGTCGGAATCGAAATGAAAAGTGCAGTAGCTACAAACGCGAGAATATTTACTTCCGTATTGGCAGTTCAAATCATCAGTTGGAAAATAGCTCGAGCGGTTTCGTCGAAAAAACTCTCGGATTCTATTATAAACCATCATCTCTTAACTACTCGGGTCGACCGAATTACCAGCTAATCAATTAAAAAGAAAAAGATCGAATCTGAATTTTCGATATTGATTACATAGTATATCACGAAATGAAATATCGAGAATACTAGTGTTTGTCTTCGGGAAGTATCATCCTGACGCATCCGTTTTGTAGGAATTGCGAAATCGCTCCAATTAGTTGAATTTATATTAATGATAGATGAAGAAATGGCTGAAATCATTATTACTTCTGCTGCTGTTACAATCCTAATTTAGGTTGTTCAAAAAATGGATTCTCTCATTATTTCCTCATTAGTTTTTTAAATTGACAACTGATGGGAAATACTCTTAATCTACCTAAGAGGTAACTGGGCCCCCATCGTCTAGAGGCCTAGGACGCCTCCCTTTCACGGAGGCGACGGGGATTCGAATTCCCCTGGGGGTATTCATTTCTCAATTCTGGGTCGATGCTCGAGCGGTTAATGGGGACGGACTGTAAATCCGCTGGCGATGCCTACGCTGGTTCGAATCCAGCTCGACCCAAGCCCGAGCCTGTAAAATGAATTTTGAACTAGTCAATTTCATTGGAATCCGTCGGGATTGACGGGTCTCGAACCCGCAACTTCCGCCTTGACAGGGCGGTGCTCTAACCGATTGAACTACAATCCCACCAATGAATTTGATTGGAGTTTATGTAGCAATAGACTCGGAGTCAACAATATTTTCTCTTCTTCACTTTATCAACTAACTTCTTTTTCGAAAATTTCAACTCTCATTTGGTTCAAAATTTTGAAAAGAAGTTATTTGATGCCATAGAAAGAAGAGCGTCTATCTGTTTTTCAATCTTTCTCTGGTAGTTGAAATACCTTACGTGATATAATCATTAAACCCGTTTTACTGCTATGTATCTCCTGGCTTTTTCTATCAAGGATTATCGCATTTCTGCATGCATAAGTATTGCAACTAATTTGGACAAAAAGAGTGAGTTTGCTTAACTATTTCTACCAACCCTAGATCGCACAGATCTATCTCATTTACAGCTCATAAAAATGATTGAACTTCTGGGGCAAAAAACTTCCTCAAAAAGTATGAGATATCATCTTATTTACCCCCCCCCCTCTTGTTTAAACATTGTCATATGAATCTTTATGAGAAGTTGGTTGTGTCTAAATAGAAGAAGGGTAATTAGTTGATTCTATTTCTTTTATTTCTTCTTTTTTTGGAAGGGGGGCTGGTGATTCAACTTCCCATACATAAGAAGATAAAAAGATGGAAATCTAATTGATATATTCTTAATCGGGATGAGTCCCAATTCATCACTTCGTTAGGAGGAAGTAAAAATATGCCCGTACTACCAGAACTTGCACAAATTCAATTTGAAGGCTTTAATCGATTTATTCATGAAAGGTTGCTTGAAGAACTTGAAAATTTTCCGAAAATTGAAGATACAGATAAGGAAGTCGAATTCTGAGTTATTAGTAGACAGTATCAATTGGCGCAACCTTCAGTCGAAGAGAGAGACGTCGCGTATCAATGTGTCACATACTCATCCGATCCATATGTACCAGTTTAATTGATTCGTAGCGGAGATAGAGTAGTACAAGAAGAAGACGTGCGGCCCGGATCTATTCCCTGGATGAATTCTAAGGGGACGTTTACTATCAACGGGGTTGCCAGGGTTTTGGTCAGTCAAATCTTGAGAAGTCCCGGCATTTACTACAACCGAGAATCCGATCAGAAAGGAATTTCCGCATATACTAGCACTGTAATTTCGGATCGGGGGGGGAGATTCAAATTAGAAATAGATAGAAGAGAGAAAATTTGGATTCGTATCAGCAAGAAGAAGAAGATATCCATTTCGATCTTATTAATAGCTATGGGGTTAAGCAAGGTAGATATCTTGCAAAATGCTCGTTACCCCAAGATTTTTTCAAATATCTTGAAGAAACAAGAAGGAGCCATCGAATCGTCGGAGGATGCTACAGCAGAACTTTATAAAAATTCATACTCTGCTACAGACACGGATATCTCATTCTCAGAATCTATATTTAAGGAACTACAGAAGAGGTTTTCCCAGCATAGATTTGAGTTGGGACGAATTGGTCGACGAAATCTAAATATCAAACTAACTCTTGACGTACCCGAAGAGGAATATTTTTTATTGCCCCAAGACATATTAGCAGCTGCAGATCATTCAATAGAAATAAGCTACGGAATGGGCAACCTTGATGACATAGATCATTTGAAAAATAGACGTGTTCGATCTGTCGCGGATTTGCTTCAGGAACAATTGAAGTTGGCCCTAACCCGTTTAGAAAATTTGATTCGACAAAATCTATCTAGGGCCGTTAGGCGTAAACGCGCGGTAAATCCACGGGGATTAGTAACGCCTACACCAGTAGTAGCAACTTTCAAGGAGTTTTTTGGATCACATCCCCTATCACAATTTTTAGACCAAATAAATCCATTATCAGAACTAGTGCATAAACGGAAATTAAGTTCCGTCGGTCCTGGCGGATTGACACGGCGAACCGCCAGTTTTCAAGCTAGAGATATCCATTTTAGTCATTATGGCCGTATTTGCCCAATCGAAACATCGGAGGGCATGAATGCTGGCCTTATTTCATCACTAGCTATTCAGGCAGAAGTTAGCAACTCCGGATCTTCGCAAAGCCCGTACCTCAAAATTTCGGGATCATCCGAAAAGGAGCAATTAATATACTCATCCCCTACTGAAGATGATTGCTGTCGAATAGCGACTGAAAATTCATTAATATCCCAATGGAGAGCTAGGGAGAAAGAGCTTATACTGGTTCGATATCAACAAGAATTCCTAAGCGTCCTTTGGGAACAGGTTGATTTCCGAAGCATTCATCCTTTGCATTATTTTTCTATCGGAGCTTCAATTATTCCATTTATTGAGCATAATGATGCGAACCGCGCCTTAACGGGTTCTACTATGCAACGTCAGGCAGTTCCATTGGTTAATTCCGAAAGATGTTTTGTAGGAACTGGGTTAGAAAGTTAAGTAGCTTCAGATTCTGGAAGTGTAGTTGTATCTGAACGAGAAGGATAAATCCGATATATTGATGGCAATTTGATTGAACTACTATCAATCGACGAAATACCAGGCAATGTTGTAGTTCTACGTGTTACAACTAATCGATTGAAGATATATGAGCGCTCCAACAGCAATACCTGTATACATCAGAATTCCACGGCTTTAGTGGGAGAATTACCGAGACGCGGAGAAGTTATCTCTGATGGGGCAGCAACTGCCAGGGGAGAATCAGCTTTGGGTAAAAATATCCTAGTAGCCTACATGCCGTGGGAAGGCTACAACTTTGAAGATGCAGTGTTGATTAGCGAACGACTAATATATGAAGATATTTCCACATCCTTTCACATTGAAAGACATGAAGTTGAAGTCTGCACAACAAATCAGGGTCCTGAAAGGGTTACTAAGCAAATACCTCAATTGGATAGTCACACACTTCGACACCTAGATGAAAATGGGATCGTAGAATCAGGATCTTGGGTAGAGGCGGGAGATGCCTTGGTCGGCAAACTGACGCCCCAAGAGGGGACAGATTCATCACGTGCTCCGGAAGGAAGATTGTTACAAGCCATTTCCGGTATACAATTAATTAATGCAAGAGAAAGCTGTCTGAAAGTTCCGATTGGTGGAAGAGGTCGAGTCATTGATATCAGGTGGGTTTATCCCGAAGACGATACTTCAAACGATTTAGAAGTTATTCATATTTATATATTGTAAAAGCGTAAGATACAAGTAGGTGATAAGATAGCCGGCAGACATGGAAATAAAGGTATTGTGTCAAAAATATTACCTAGACAGGATATGCCTTATTTGCAAGATGGAACACCAGTCGACATGATATTAAGTCCTTTAGGAGTACCCTCACGAATGAATGTAGGACAGATTTTTGAATGCTTACTTGGATTAGCCGGGGAGTTTTCGGAAACCCATTACCGTATAGTACCTTTTGATGAAAGGTATGAGCGGGAAGCTTCTAGAAAATTAGTACTTGCAGAACTTTGTAGAGCAAGTGCGATCACCCATAATCCTTGGTTATTTGAACCCGATCACCCCGGAAAGAGTCGATTGATCGATGGACGAACGGGTGAATCCTTTGTGCAACCTATTACAATTGGAAAAGGATATATGATGAAACTGATTCATCAGGTCGACGATAAAATTCACTCGCGATCGAGCGGACCGTACGCACTTGTTACGCAGCAACCTCTCAAGGGAAGATCTAGACGAGGGGGACAGCGGGTTGGAGAAATGGAAGTATGGGCTTTGGAGGGTTTTGGAGTGTCTTATACGTCGCAAGAAATGCTTACAATTAAATCAGATCATATTCAGGCTCGTTACAAGGTACTTAGTGCAATTATGACTGGAAAACCTGTTTCTAGGCCCAATACCGTTCCAGAGTCTTTCCGATTGCTAGTTCGGGAGTTACGTCGCATGGGTTTGAACCTGGAGTACAATTTTATAATTGAAGAGGGTTTGGGGAGGGGGAGTGAAACTATTTGATAGTTAATTGAAACTTCTTCCGTGAGTAATTAATCAAAACTTTTTATAATATGATTCATCGAGCGAATTATCAACAACTTCAAATTGGATTGGCTTCTCCTGACCAGATTCGTAGTTGGGCTGAAAGAGAGTTACCCAATGGGGACATCGTTGGGCAAGTCGATTAACCTTACACGTTGCATCACAAGACTCACAAACCAGAGAGAGATGGCTCATTTCGTGAAAGGATACTCGGACCCCTAAGAAGCGGCGTCTGTGCATGTGGAAATTATCGATCTGTCGATAACGAAGAGGATGATTCTAAGTTGTGCAAACATTGCGGAGTTGAGTTTATTGATTCCCGGGTTCGAAGATATCGAATGGGATATATTAAACTTGCGTGTCCAGTCACTCACGTGTGGTTTTTGAAACGAATTCCTAGTTATGTTGCAAATCTACTTGCTAAACCTCTTAAAGAACCAGAAAGCCCAGTATATTGCGATGTGTGACTCGATTGTATATGTCGATCACTACAGATTGGCCATAAGCTGTCATTCCAAATAGAAGTGGAAAGCCTCTAACCGACATGTCTCTCGCGTCGATCGAGTATTATTGTCTAACTCGGGGTAAAAGCTACCGCGCGCATGATGGGGAATCTCTTCCATGGTTAATTTTTAGCAAAAAATCTAGCGATTGGGCTTTGTAAAAACTATTTCCATTTCAGTTGATAGATTGGTAATCAAGTTCTTTTTACCTTCGGCTTTCTTTTTTTTTTTAGAAAAATAAGAAGTTTTATACTATAAATAGTATTCTATATCTATTTCTAGATATAGATAAAAAAGGAAGAGATGGTTATGAAAATCTAAACATCGCATTGATTTTCTTGTTCAATTTAATTAGCAGCCATCGAAGTGGAGTAGAAACCCAAAGAGGGAAATGATCGCATTGGGAACAAGGGAAATATCTCCAGCCTCCGATTAAACTAAAAAAGATATAGAGAAGTAGAAAATTACTTCTTCTTTGGTAGATCGATCAATACGGGGGGGGGTCCAAGACTACTCGAAAAAGAAGGAATTTAAATCCGAGTAATGAACAACTATTTCATCTTCGAAAAGACGGTGTTAACACGTCTCGAAACCGTAAATTTGAAACAATTTACAATTTCACAATTAGTTATTCGAGCCGGATGAGAGGAAACAATCGCGTCCGATTCTAAGGGGGGGGGGGGGGAATCACCACCCGACCTATCCCAATCTTTTTCTTGCTAGGCCCGTGTCCGAGAGGGCCAACCTCTTAAGATTGCGGGGTCTATTCAATTACGAAGACCGATCTTGGAGAAACATACTTCCTGCCTTTTTTTCTACTCGAAATTACGAAACGCTTCAAGGTAACGAAATCGCCACCGGGGGGGATGCCGTCAAAAAAGGATTGACTGGTTTGGACCTGCAAAATGTTATCCATCGTGCATATTCGGAGTGGCAAGCGCTAACGAAGCAAAAGCCTGTTGGTAATGAATGGGAAGATCGAACAATTCAAAGGAGGAAAGACCTTCTGGTTAGACGGATGAAATTAGCCAAGGATTTTTTACGGACAAATTTAAAACCAGAATGGATGGTTTTAGATATCTTGCCGGTTCTTCCACCTGAATTGAGACCAATAGTTGAATCATATGAAGGTGAATTAGTTACTTCCGACCTTAATGAGCTTTATAGAAAGGTAATTCATCGAAATAATACCCTCGTTGAATTCTTATCGGGCAGTGAATTTACGCCGGAGGGATTAATCGTTTGTCAGAAGAGACTTATTCAAGAAGCTGTAGATGCTCTTATCGATAATGGTATACGTGGGCAACCAATGAGAGATATTAACAATAGGCCCTACAAGTCATTTTCAGAGTTTATTGAGGGCAAAGAGGGACGATTTCGCGAGAATTTGCTCGGAAAGCGAGTCGACTATTCAGGCCGTTCTGTTATTGTCGTAGGCCCATCTCTTTCATTACATCAATGTGGATTACCTCGAGAAATGTCAATCGAACTTTTTCAAATATTTGTAATTCGTAACTTGATTGGATGACATCTTGCTTGTAATCTGCGATCAGCTAAAAATATGATACGAGAAGGAGATCCCATTATATGGGAAGTTCTTAGAGAAGTTATGCGGGGTCACCCCATACTATTGAATCGGGCACCTACTTCGCATAGGCTAGGTATACAGGCATTTCAACCCATTTTAATAGAAGGGCGTGCTATTCGTTTGCATCCATTGGTTTGTGGGGGGTTTAATGCAGATCTTGATGGAGATCAGATGGCCGTTCATGTGCCCTTATCTCTTGAAGCTCAGATTGAAGCTCGTCTTCCGATGTTTTCGCACGTAAATCTGTTATCCCCTGCTACGGGTGATTCTGTATCTGCACCTAGTCAAGACATGCTTCTTGGTCTTTATATATTAACAATTGAGAATAAGCAGGGAGTTTATGGAAACAGGCATTCCGTTTTTGCGAGAGAGGGTGACGTCTACTCCGCCGAACTACCCATTTTCGGTAGTTATTACGACATACTCAGGGCCAAGGAATCAAATCAAATCGACTTTTGTACCTTTTTGTGGCTTCGATGGGAATTAAATTTGGAAATGATTAGCTCGAAAAGTCGCGAATTACCTATTGAATCTCAACATGAATCCTCGGGAACCTCTCTGCACCTCTATGATAATTACCAGATTAGAAAGTGTAGGAGAGGAGATGTCTCAACTATACATGTACTTACTACGGCTGGTCGTATTTTATTTAATCAACAATTAAAAGAGGCGATCCAAGGTGTATCGATGGCTTCTTAGTCTACTACTTCGTCCGCATCGGATATGATGACACGATACGAAGGGACTATAGTTAATTAGCCGCACTAATGAAGAATGAAAAATCTTTTCAATCTAAATAAGTATATATTTATATATATATTTACTTAATAAATAATTAATAAATTGCTTAAATTAAAATTATTAATTAATAATACTTAAATCTAAATTATTTCGTCGAAATATAAAAAGCTATAATAAGTTAAGGTTCTTATAATGACAAATCAAATTGAGTTACCGTTCTGCAATAAAACAATGGATAGAGTTGCCATGAGGCGACTCATCAGCAAATTAATCGTTTGTTTTGGAATTGCATCTACAACAAATATTTTGGATCAAGTTAAGATTTTGGGTTTTCAGCAAGCTACAAAAGCATCTGTCTCACTGGGAATCGACGACCTTTTAGCAGTACCGTCCAGAGGATGGCTTGTACAAGACGCTGAGAAATAAGGCTACGTATCGGAGCATCATTACCGTTATGGGAGTTTGCATGCCGTGGAGAAGTTACGCCAATCAATTGAAGCCTGGTACGCCACAAGCGAATGTTCAAAACGAGAAATGAATCCAAGTTTCAAAATGATCGATCCTCTAAATCCAGTCCACATGATGTCTTTTTCGGGGGCCCGGGGAAGTATTTCCCAGGTACATCAGTTGCTTGGCATGCGAGGCTTGATGTCAGATCCGCGAGGACAAGTAATCGATCTACCTATCCGAAGAAACCTCCGCGAAGGCCTATCACTGACAGAATATATCATCTCTTGTTACGGCGCTCGCAAGGGAGTTGTGGATACCGCCGTTCGAACCTCTGATGCCGGATACCTAACGCGCAGGCTTGTTGAAGTGGTCCAACACATTGTGGTACGTAAAAAAGATTGCGAAACGAGCAAAAGCATTGCTTTGCTTAGTTTCATCGAGGGGAAACGAGAATCTCGTAAAACAATATCATATCAAAAATTGATTGGACGCGTGTTGGCAGATAATGTATACCGGGATGCCAGATGTATTGCCACCCGTAATCAAGATATCAGTGATGGATTGGCTGGTAACTCAGTAGTATCGACGCAGCCAATATATGTGAGATCTCCTTTGACACGTAAAAGCATTTTCCGGATTTGTCAGTTGTGTTACGGTCGGAGTCTTGCTCATTACGATTTAGTAGAATTGGGGGAAGCCGTCGGTATCATTGCGGGTCAATCCATTGGAGAACCAGGAACTCAATTAACATCAAGAACTTTTCATACAGGTGGAGTATTTACGGGCGATATCGCAGAATACATACGAATTCCTTTTAATGGACTTATTAATTTTGATGGGGGGTTGGCTTATCCCACACGTACGCGACATGGGCATCCTGCTTGGATGTGTCGAAATGATCTATCTATTTTTATAACTAGTTTTAGAGATGTACACACTCTTGTCATCCCAGCTCGAAGTCTACTTATGATTCGAAATGGTCAGTATGTTGAGGCGCAGCAAATTATCGCAGAAGTACGGGCCAAAGAATTTCCACTTAAGGAACGGATCCAAAAAGCTATCTATCCAAATCTAAACGGGGAAATTCACTGGAGTAAATTTGTGTGGCATGTGCGCGATTTCATAAGCAATCCTATTAATGTCGTACGCGAGGCGGGCCATATCCGGATTCTTTCAGGAGCTTTTAGAGAATCTGAAGAAAACTATTTGTTTCATAAAGATCAGGATAGAGTCGACATTAGACGCAACTTTATTGAAATCAAGAGAAAGTGCAATTCCTCCGAGGGACTTGGCAAAAAGAAGATTGATGCTGCCAATTGCGAAAGTTCGCAAAGGCGTATTCGAGATTTTGGAATCGATACAAAATATTTTTCAAGTTGGTCAAACCTTTCAACATCTAACTATATCTTATCGAATATCAGGGTGAAGCGGTCCGGAAAAACTGAATCCGTTTCTCTATTGTTGGAGAGACAACAATCAAATCTCAATCAATTATGTTTTGTAAATGTTGATGTTGTTCAATTAAACAACATTTTAGAAAAAAATGATATCTTCGCAATTTATGAGAGATGTGGCTATCAAACTCGTACTGCAGGGATTACAACTTATGGCACCACAGAAATTGAATCTGTTGATAAAAAGATATTTGTCTTTGACGATAAGGCGGAAGAAGCGACTTCCGGCTCATGGTATAAAGTAGTTGGAGGGAGCAATTCCTTCCTAATTCCTGAAAAGACTTATACTGTATATGAACCCCCATCATTTTCATTTATTTTGGTAACAAACAATACTACTGCAGGGGAGGACGAGCGACTAACTGATACTATTAATAGTAAAGTAGGTGGATTGATACAAGTCGATAAGCCGTTACCAAGTAGTATTACAATAAGAGTATTACCCGGATATATCTGTAATCTGAAAGCGGCAACTAATCTATCCAGACAGAATGTTAATCTAATGGAGCCAGGTAATTTGATTCCCAATGGAATTGAAGTCGGGGATTGGGTTTACTTACAATCGGTTACACTTTACGGGGAAGGAGGGACCCCCAGACCAGTTGTCAGGTACGACGTATTTAGAGATTTTCTGGCGCAAGGGGTCTTCCGCAGCGATAAATCGAAGACGCAGAAACGCACGAACGCTCAAGTTCTTTTATATATCTTTCATAAAAACGATGAGAGAATCAGAAGGATTAGTCACAAGACCACCCAATTAATTCGAACTTCTTCAGTGGCTGAGTGGCGGAAACACTCTCACGATACCATTTTTGCGAAGAAGAACTACTTATCTCTCATCAATGTGAGAATCAATAATCTATCTAGTACTTCTATTCAGGTTAATCTGTTAGCATCTCCCTCCGTACGAAGTCTTAGAGTCAGTCAGGTTTCCAATAAATTGGTGTCCGTCGACAAATCTTTTCGCGCTCAAATGAATTTATCCAACGACAGTAATAATTTAGTTTACAAATGTCGGAGTATTACTGTTTATTCGGTTCCAGAGCGTGATGGGTCTTTTCTAACTTTGTCGCCTTTTGATTTTTATCGTAGAAACTTTTTTGCTTATTCAATCAATAATAGCTATGAGAAAAGAGTTGGGGACTATTTATCGTGCTTAGAGTCAGGTGTAGGCAGCTCAGCTGGGAGTTTGAAAAACGCTTTACCCAGTTTCAATTGTGAATCTTGTTCGGAAAGCGCTCCGAATCTAAGTATTAAAGAGGGGTCGACTAAAATTGAGAGATCGAGCTTTACCTGCTTGCAATTAGAAGTTGAAGAGGTAGGTCTAGTAGGGACTTTATACGCAATTTCTTATTCCTCTGTTCCCCTTCACCTGTTGCTAGGTGGAGAAGCCTTCCTCTGCATCAATTATTTTCTCAACCATTTGATAGATACGTCTGCAACAGATAGGTCGGAACATAGACATCAGTATCTAATTGATGAGAATAGATCAGTATTGAGATGTTCTAGAAATGCTTCTTCAAATACATTTTTGTTAGAAAATCCAATTCATTCGCTATCAAAATTATTCATTCGGGGAATCCTGTCAGTTAATCTAGGATTACTAATCAATGCAAGTCGATTATTTTGTAGAAGTAGTGTATCTCCCAAGTCTGGTCAGATCGTAGCCATTCACCATGATTACTTACTAATCAGAACTGGTAAAACTATTCTTGCAAATCAAGGAGCAGCTCCTCATAAGATATCTGGAGACATTATCGGAGAGGGGGATACATTAATAACATTACCGTATGATAGGTTGAAGTCTGGAGACATCACCCAGGGTCTTCCAAAGGTTGAGCAACTACTGGAGTCTCGTTCTGTTGCCCCTACTCCAGCAAAAATTGAAGATCTTTTCAGAAGATGGAATCAGGGTATTACAAGATTAATTGGGAACTTCTGGAGTCATTTCTTAAGTACTGGAACAAGTCTGGAACATTGCCAACTGATCTTAACCAACGAAATTCGAGAAGTTTATGAATCTCAGGGGGTACAAATATCCGACAAACACCTAGAAATTATTATTTGGCAACTGACATCGAGGGTCGTAGCATTGGAGGATGGGATAACTAACGTATTCTTTCCTGGAGAACTTGTTGAGTTATCGCAGGCGGAGCGGATGAACCGTGTATTAAAGAGACCAATTTTCTACGAACCTATTATACTGGGAATGACACGGGCAGCCCTTAGTACGACTAGTTTTTTATCAGAGGCGAGTCTTCAAGAAACTACGCGAGTATTGGCCAAAGCCGCCCTCCGCGGTCGCATCGATCGGTTAAAAGGATTGAAGGAGAACGTTATTCTCGGCGACACCGTCCCCGTTGGAACAGGTAGTCCGGAAATCGTTTGCCAACTAAAAGTTAATAGGCGGAAACGGTTCTATTTGGCAATAAATAGAAATAGCAAGAACCCAACTTGGGGAACAAAATCTGATTTATGTTGTTACCACAAGGAGCAAAATGTCGACCCCAACTTATTTATTCCAACGGACTTGAGCCGACCCTTCCATCTTGGAATGAGCTAAGGGGTGGTATTCAATGATGTTTTTGTGTGTTTCAACTCGCAAAATTGATCATCACATTGTAATAATTTATCAAATTTAGTTAAAATAGGAAGAATTTATAGTTTTTCATATTTGAGGAGAAAATGCAGCAGAAAAATTGGAATATAGATTTGAAAGGAATGATGGCAGCCGGAATCCATTTTGGTCATCAAACTCATAAATGGAATCCTAGGATGTCACCTTTTATATTTACAGAACGGAAGGGTGTTCATATCCTCGATCTCACTCAGACTGCTCGTCTTTTATCTGAAGCTTGTAATCTAGTATTTGATGCAGCAGCGGAGGGAAAGGAATTCTCAACGGTTGGTACAAAACATGAGGTAGCTGATTTGATAGCATTAGCTGCGACAAGATCTCGATGTCACTATGTGAATGAAAAATGGCTAGGAGGTACGTCAACAAACTGGTTCACCACAGAGATGCGTCTTCATAAGTTTCAATACTTACAAAACGAAGAAGATACGGGAGGATTCGACTGACTTCCAAAGCAAGAGGCAGCGATTTTGAGAGGATAACTATCTAAATTGAAAAGATACCTAGGCGGAATTCAATATATGTCAAATTTACCCGATATTGTGATAATTACTGATCAACACGAATAATCTATTGCCCCTAAAGAATGTATTATTTTAGGTATTCCCACAATTTGTGTTGTCGATACAGATTGTGATCCGGATCTTGTAGATATCCCAGTTCCCGGTAATGACGACGCGCGACCCTCAATCCGATGGATATTGGATAAACCAACAGTAGCTATTTGTGAAGGTCGTTCAAACTCAAAGGTAAATTAACAGACGGAAAAGCCAGGACTGATAACTGCCTCGACAATTTTTGACAAAATAGCAAAAGATTTTTTGGGATATCGACCAAATTCATAAAAAAGAAAGAAGAACTTGCTCCTGTTACTTTCTAAAAGACAAGAAAGAATTGTAGTGACTACCTCAAATATTTTGGATAAAAATCTCCATTGAGAGGGGAATATCATGCGCATAGACCAACTGGAAATTTATAAGATGAATAATCTGTATCAAGTATCGAGTGTAGAAGTAGGCTAACATTCTTATTGGCAAGTAGGAGTCTTTGAGGTTCATGCGCAGGTTCTTGTAACTTCCTGGATCGTTATCGCCCTGTTATTGGCTTTACCTATTGTAGGTGCCAGAAATCTGCAAACCATACCGACGGGTAGCCAGAATTTTATTGAGTATGTTCTCGAATTTATTAGGGATTTAACGAGGACCCAGATGGGGGAAGAAGAATATCGTTCCTGGGTTCCATTTATTGGAACGATGTTTCCGTTCATTTTTGTTTCCAATTGGTCTGGTGCTTTGTTTCCTTGGCGAATCGTTCAGTTACCCCATGGAGAGTTGGCTGCACCTACCAACGATATCAACACCACTGTTGCGTTAGCCTTGCTTACATCAGTAGCACATTCTTATGCGGGTTTACGGAAGAGAGGTTTCAGTTATTTTGGTAAATATATCCAACCAACTCCGGTGCTGCTACCTATCAATATTTTGGAAGATTTTACTAAACCCCTATCACTTAGTTTTCGACTGTTTGGAAATATTTTAGCCGACGAGTTGGTAGTAGCTGTCCCCGTCTCCCCAGTACCTCTAATTGTTCCTGTACCCATGACGCTTCTGGGATTATTTACAAGTGCCATACAGGCTTTGATTTTTGCTACTTCAGCTGCAGCTTATATTGGAGAATCCACGGAGGGCCATCACTAATTCAGTCGGAATGATTCATTCCGAAATACTGTGAGAATCAAACAATAATTGAATCGGGAAGCGTCCATTCAATTATCGTGGTGGAAAAGCTATTTGCGTGGTATCATGCTAAAGCAGTACGAGATCCTCTTTCCCTCTACTCCGAATAGTAATAAGAAATAGGGGGTAAGATTTTCTGTACGGCCTTCCTAATTTAATGAAATCAATTAAAGATTTTGAAAGAATAAGAGGTGAAGAAAAAAAGAGAGTGTTCGCATTGCCAAGCTCAAATTAACAAGAAAGAAAATATCTATATACAATATGTTGTATAAGTAATTTTTCCCGTTTTTTCTACTTCCCGTTTGGATCTCAGCTACGTGTACGTCTGTCACAGTCTATAAAATAAGTTGGTTCCATTTTATCTGCACTGAAGAAAGTTGGAATAGACATGCCTTGTTAGGTACTATTAAGTACTACCAGATAGTTTCGATCCAATTGTATTAAATTAGGCAAAAAGTAAACCCGATTGACATAAGAAGCAGAGACGTTCTTCTCGTACTTTATTACTGTTTCTAATCCAACATCAAGTTAAGTATACGCCATATTACATCACTAATTTTGATCAAATTCATGTAGAATTGATTTTCGGATTAACATTTACTAAAAACTTGTCGCTGCGACGATGTTAGTTAGCATCCGACAAAACAATACTGATTAACGTAAATAAATTAGGAGGAGACTAATACGAATCCATTGATTTCTGCTGCTTCTGTTATTGCTGCTGGGTTAGCTGTAGGCCTTGCCTCAATTGGACCCGGTGTTGGCCAGGGCACTGCGGCAGGTCAGGCAGTCGAGGGTATTGCTAGACAGCCAGAAGCAGAAGGCAAGATACGAGGTACTTTATTATTGAGTTTGGCTTTCATGGAAGCTTTGACAATTTACGGCTTAGTTGTAGCTTTAGCTCTCCCATTTGCGAATCCATTTGTTTAACTTGTTTGAACTAGTAGTAATTTGTTGCACTTTTACCCCTCTCTTCCCTATCAAATTGGTGGTGAATCCATAATTTGGAGGGAAGAAGGGCCTAGCAGCAAGTAGATTGCTGCTCCATTTACCCAACTGAGTCCCCACTGCTTCTACCTGTAATTCCCCTCTCTATACTAACCGGAAAATTTCAACAGATGGGGAAAATAAACTACTACAAGTTGATAAAAATGATTATTTCAAAAGATATTGGTTTCGTCACAGCTTTATCCTGATTTCTTTCTCGAAATTCGAGGCTTGTCACTTTCAACCAGGCCGGACCAGAGGCTGTTCAAATCTTGCAAAACTTTCCAGGAGGGAAGGGACTATGAGAAGTGTAAGTGAGATCGCTACTCCCTCAAGTGATTGGGCTTCTGCCGCAAGTATTGGCTTAAATACCAATATTTTGGAGATAAACTTAATTAACTTAATTTTAGTACTAGGTATATTATTTTACTATGGAAAGGGGGTGTGTGCGAGTCGTATATCCGAGTGGGAGAACTGTTTCTTTCAGTTGCACTCAAAGGTGCAAAGTCCCGACGAATTCCTTGTAAGTAGAGACTATGCAAGAACTGAAGCATTTCGTATAATCGATGAAACTTTCAATTCCGTTCACCGAGTTCCGGGACTGTCGTCAATATGGTTAAAGCCAACTTGCTTAAAGTTTTAGCAAAATTGGGGTTCCCTTTCCCCTACTGCGTAAGCCAAATCGTGATTCGAAGCGCATTATTCCCTATATTCGGGTATATTCGGTATAAAATGCCCATATTAGGAATACTTCGATTTGTATAACCTATCGGGATAGATACCTAGACTTATGTAGGTAAATATTTAGATAGATGTCGGAGTTGATTTAGATCAATCTTCTTCAATTTGCTGAAAAGACAACCCATACAAGATGAATACCACTCGGAAGAAGCGGCTTTCAATTAATTACTAATTAGGAGAGTCCTCAATCTTTCTTTCTCCTTATTCAAATATTGATTAGTCTATTTAAGCATCAAATATATGAACCTTGTTAGTCAATAGGAAAAAGAAGGAGGACAAGCCCCCGTTCGAAAATAATATCTATCTGATCTTATCAAATTTTTTTTTGTAAAAACGGGCAGGAAAGCCGAATGGGTCAAAAGATCCGCGTTCGGTTTGGGAAGAGATCACCAATCTCTGAGAATCAGAGATCCGTAATCCACTTTCATTGATCAATTTTTTAGACAGTCGTGAAAGAACAATTTTGAATACAATTAGGGATGCTGAAGAGCGTCATCAAGAAGCTTCTAATAAACTTCGGAAGGCTCGTATTCGCCTGCAGCAAGCAAAAGTTAAAGCGGATGAAATCCGAATCAATGGACTTACACAGATGGACAGAGAACAACGAGATCTCGTCGATGCAGCTGACGAAGATTTAAAGGGATTGGAAGATAGTAAGAATTATGCAATTCGTTTCGAGAAGCAACGCGCTATTGAGCAGGTTCGGCGACAAGTTTCTAGACTAGCATCTGAAAGGGCTCTAGAAACCCTAAATACTCGTTTGGATAATCAGCTGCATCTGCGAATGATTGATTATCACATTGGCTTATTTAGAGCCATGGATAACAAGTCCGACTAGTTCCAATTTCACTACTAGTTTTTATCTCATTATGAAACGGGTTTTATTCTTAATCTTTTCCCTTCCAGTAATATTTTTTTGGCAAAAATGGTAATAAATATTCGACCTGATGAAATTAGCAGCATAATTCGCAAGCAAATTGAGGGGTATGTCCCGGAAGTGAAAGTTGTTAACATTGGTACCGTACTTCAAGTCGGAGATGGGATCGCTCGTATTCATGGACTCAACGAAGTAATGGCTGGTGAATCGGTAGAATTTGAGGATGGTACAGCAGGGATTGCTCCAAATCTGGAATCTGATAATGTTGGGGCCGTACTGACGGGTGATGGTTTGACCATACAAGAGGGAAGCTCTGTAAGAGCGACGGGAAAGATTGCCCAAATACCGGTTAGCGACTCATTTCTAGGCCGTGTTGTAAACGCCTTGGCCCAACCTATTGATGGGAGGGGTCAAATCCCAGCTTCCGAGTTTAGGTCGATTGAATCCCCCGCTCCAGGAATTATTTCGAGACGCTCGGTCTACGAACCTTTACAAACAGGTCTTATTGCTATTGATTCCATGATTCCCATAGGTCGTGGTCAACGGGAATTGATTATTGGCGACAGACAGACTGGTAAAACAGCAGTAGCTACAGATACAATTTTGAATCAGAAAGGTCAAAATGTTATATGTGTTTATGTAGCTATTGGTCAAAAAGCTTCTTCTGTGGCTCAGGTAGTGGACAATTTTCAAGATCGTGGTGCCATGGAATATACGATCGTAGTATCGGAAACCGCTAATTCTCCAGCCACTTTGCAATATCTTGCTCCTTATACGGGAGCAGCTTTGGCCGAATATTTCATGTATCGCAAACAGCATACTCTGATTATCTACGACGATCTGTCTAAACAAGCTCAAGCTTATCGACAAATGTCTTTGCTACTAAGGAGACCACCCGGGCGAGAAGCATATCCAGGAGATGTTTTTTATCTACATTCTCGTCTTTTAGAGAGAGCAGCTAAGTTAAGCCTCCAATTAGGGGAAGGTAGCATGACAGCTTCACCTATCGTTGAAACCCAAGCGGGAGATGTTTCAGCCTACATTCCTACGAATGTTATTTCTATCACTGATGGACAAATATTTTTGTCAGCGGATCTTTTTAATGCTGGAATTCGACCAGCCATAAATGTTGGTATTTCTGTTTCTAGAGTTGGCTCCGCAGCTCAAATAAAAGCTATGAAACAAGTGGCTGGCAAATTGAAATTGGAATTAGCACAATTCGCGGAATTGGAAGCTTTTGCACAATTTGCTTCTGATCTTGATAAAACTACTCAAAATCAATTAGCTAGGGGTCAGCGATTGCGCGAATTGCTTAAGCAATCTCAATCAGCCCCATTATCAGTAGAAGAACAGGTTGCTACTATTTATACTGGAGTCAACGGATTTTTGGATGTACCAAAAGTTGAGCAAGTCAAACGGTTCTTGGTTCAGCTACGGGAGTATGTAATAACAAACAAACCTGAATTTGGTGAAATTACTCGTTCCACAAAAGTATTTACAGAACAAGCGGAAACAATTTTAGAAGAAGCAATTAAGGAGTCAACAGAAATTTTTACACTGCAAGAAAAGTAGGTAAGACGGTTGCAAATTTTACCCGCAAAATGAAGTAACCCTCGTACTTCATCCAATTATTTTTACTTATCTACGCCGATATAATGATCTCAAACGCGGAATTACGCCCAATAGGAGTTGAACCTATACTTAAGGTTTAGAAGACCTCTGTCCTATCCATTAGACGATGGGCGCCCTTTCTTTTCCCCCTACTGGTTAATCATGAATAAGTTGATCATGGATACGCCAAAGGATTAGTTAGCAAGTCGTGAACAAGCAAGAACGTTAGTTTGTTCACGACGCAATTTAACTTATGATTGAGTGAAAGGTTCAATTTCACCGGGGCTCCGGGCTTCTTGGTATCGTATCACCAGCGGGTAGCGGGAATCGAACCCGCATCAGTAGCTTGGAAGGCTAAAGGTTATAGTCGACGGCGACAACCGTACATTACGTCGCTAATCCAGAACCGAACATGGAAGTTTCCACCCATTCGGCTCCTTTATGGAGATAAAAAAAGACTAAATAGTACAAAACTGGGGAATTTTTGCTTAGCTAAATCTAAAAATAAGAAGAGAAATAGGTGAAATCGTCTCCCCCGCGCTTTATTTAAAATAAAGAAATAGCCTATTTAGAAGTTCTTTCTATGAGTATCAAGTTTTCCTCTTCATATTAGGGAGAGGCGGGGTTTCCTCCTTTTTTTTATTCTGTTTGAAGGGGCGAGGGAGCTGATCCAACTTGATAAAGCGTCATCCATAAAATCTATGTCAGTCTTACTTACGTTTCGGGCGTATAGCGTGAATATACTTCTTAGATCATCCTAAAGAAGAAGAAGGAGCATTAGTTCCATCAATTCTTTTTTTTCTGTTTACTTCGTTCTTTATTTTTACTCCTAAAAATCTTTAGGAAAATATTTCCTACCGAGTCAGAAGAAATCATTACTCATTAAGTAATGAAGTCCTTGATAATCTTGGTAAACCAAGATTAATCTATTTGTAACTTTCGAGCTTGAATTCTTTCTTTTCCAAGGTTCAGTGACGATTAGACAAATATTTTAGATGTCTACCCATAGATTTGTAATCTCTCCCCCTTCTGGAGGTGTCCAAAGTTTTTTGTATACCGAAAAAATCCTGCTTCGTCACCAAGCAGTACTACTTCCGAAGTACAAGAGTGACGGGAATGGTTCATCTTCTTCATACCATAAATTAGTGAAGATAAATAGATGTACTTTTGTAAAAATGAAGCTTTTTCACCTTAGTTAAATTTCAATTTGAAAGATCCCTTAACTAGTAAAACCGATGTGATACGAGTCACACTTTTACCACTAAACTATACCCGCTATAATACTATTGTATTATACAAGCTATCTGTCTATCGGCGAGATGTTCCAGACGCACTTACATTTATACATTTGTAGGAGGAGCCCCCCTCCCCCTATCTACTCCCCGTTTTTGTATATATTTTGTATATAGACAAAATTGATATTCAATTCATATCTGCGCTGCGCACATCACAGATTACCTTTTTGAGCTGCTAGTAGTGCAATTACTAGTGGTCCTGATGTAACTACCAATGCCAAGATAACAAGTTGCGCAATTGTTTCTAAAGTCATTATCCCTCCTTCTATCGTTTGTCACGAATTTATCTTGATACTAAGAAATTTTCTAAAAGATTAAACATATCTATTTAGTTAATCTATTCTTCTATTTATAAAAAAAAAATATGGGGGGGGGTGAAATAAACCTCCTGGTATCAATTTGATAAAGTGAAATTATTTTGCATTTGTGCAAGCATTTGGAAACGGTGGCCGTTGCGTCGTATCGGCAATGACGACGATTTAAGTTGTGGAATCAAATCTGTCAATTTTAGCTAGGCTAAAAAGATGTCAAAGCTATTTCGGCTGAGATTCCCCGCTCGCGCTTAATATATTTAGATATGAATTAATTCTTCTTCTAATATATATATATACTAGAAATATGGGGAATTGATAAAAGAGAATTTTTACGGATAACTCATAAGTAGGCCAGAATTTGACTCTTACGCGGGCAGGGTCATCCTTTCTACAAGTTGTACTGCAAATGTAAATTGTAGGCATAGACTTACAATCCAGCTTTGTGTTAAAATTAGGCGAGGGAGCAGATACAACTTCGGTTGCTTGGAGAGATGGCTGAGGGGTTTAAAGCGTCGGATTGCTAATCCGTCGTACAACTCATATGTACCGAGGGTTCGAATCCCTCTCTCTCCCTTATTTTAAGTTTCAATTAAATTCATTAATTGACAAATTGATCCCAACAAGACAATTAAGAAAATACTTTCTATCTAATCCCTACGTCCGGGGTTTCGTCCAGGATCATTTGATAAAAATCCGAAAACGAAAAGAGAAACAAAAAAGATCACTACTGCATAGACAAATAGTTTAAGGGTAAGCATGACAACATCTCCGCTTCTTTTAACTAGGGGTAAAATAGAACAGAACAACTTTGTTCTAAAATAACTTCTTTATCCTATTTATTATATTTGTATGGACATATGAATAGGACTGATATTTCCAACTGAATAGAAAAGACCGGCTTTAATGAGATATTAACTAATCCAATTCATGATATGCATTTTCTACAAAATTCAATAAGTGGGAAGACAATTTCCATCAAAATGGAACTTGTTAAAAATTTGATGTTTGTTAATATCAAGTAAACCATTAAGATCCAACACCATTTCTCCAAATAAAGTTGAGATATTATGTTGATACTCACATTTCCGACCGCAGATATCATAACTGGCTGAGAGACTTGCCACTTATCAGAAGTCGATTTTTTCTTCAGTTACAGCGATTTCTTTGCTTTATTTTCCAAATTCAACTGTTTGACAACTTCTTTTGCCCTTTGATAAGGGACGAGGAATTCCAAAACTGAGTAACCCGTAGTATTTTGTTATCGAAAGCTAACTGCGGCTTGCCAAACAAAAGCTAGGAGAAGAAAAAAAACCGGTATTACTGGCATCACATCCACAATTGGATCAAAGATTGCATAAGCTTCGGGTAATTTGGCAAAAGAAGTGCCAGCGAGTTGAATATAATTTTCTAGACAGATGTCATATAAAACTGTCATCTTCATTCTCCGGTGATGTAACAAATTATTTTTTCCGACAAGGTTGGTTGCCCATCACTTTCAATTGGTTGACCCGTCGGTTATATATTGTTATATGTTCTCTCTCTCATTCGAACACTTGGGATTTCCAAAATTGAGATTTTTTTGGACTCGAATGATAGCTTAATTGATTTTCAGTTCATCCTTTTATTTTAGTTTGATTTCTTAATTTGATTTTTTAATTAGTCATTTTAATTTCATCCAATCTTTTTTGCTGCTATTCTTCTGCAGCCGGGCAGATAAGTAAAAAGGTCAATTGACGGGAAACCCGAAGTATGAGATATTCATTATACCAACCATTTGTGGGGCGTGGCCAAGCGGTAAGGCAGCGGGTTTTGGTCCCGTCACTCGGAGGTTCGAATCCTTCCGTCCCAGATTTTTGGAGGGGAAAAAGATCTCCCACATTTTTATATACTAGAAATTAAAGAGTTATGAATTCCTATTTTTGGCTTCAATTTGCCATTTACTTTCTCCCTCGATAAACTCGATGTTGTATGTAGTTTTTCTCGATAATCTTCCAGTGTATATTATAATGATAAGCTACATATAGCAATAGATCCTCTTATGATGTGAAGCAATAAAATGATACCAAAATTAAATTATGAAATTAGCTTATTGGATGTATGCTGGACCCGCCCACATAGGTACTTTACGAGTAGCTAGTTCTTTCAAGAACGTACATGCTGTAATGCATGCCCCTTTAGGAGATGACTACTTCAACGTAATGCGCTCTACGTCGGAAAGGGAAAGGGATTTCACCCCAGTAACTGCTAGTGTAGTGGATCGCCACGTATTAGCACGTGGGTCTCAAGAAAAAGTTATAAATAACATAAGCCGAAAAGATGAGGAATAACATCCTGACCTAATTGTTTTGACACCTACATGCACCTCCAGTATTTTACAGGAGGATCTACAAAATTTTGTAGATCGAGCTTCTTTGTCTTCTGAGTCGGATGTAATTCTAGCGGATGTTAATTATCATTGAGTTAATGAGCTTCAAGCAGCAGATAGAACCCTGGAACAAATAATTCGATTTTACTTAGCTAGGGCTCGCAAACGAAGTACCTTGGATCGATCTGTGACAAACACACCTTCAGCCAATATTATAGGAATTTTTACTCCAGGCTTTCATAATCAACATGACTGTCGCGAATTAAAACGTTTGCTTGGAGAATTGGGAGTTGCGGTCAATCAAGTAATCCCAGAGGGGGGATATCTCAAATATTTGAGGGATTTGCCGAGAGCTTGGTTTAATATAGTTCCTTATCGCGAAGTAGGTTTGATGGCAGCAACTTTTTTGGAAAAAGAGTATGGGATGCCGTACCTATCTATAACCCCCATGGGGATTTCAAACACAGCTGATTTTATTTCACAGATTGAAAAGCTTGTGAATGTATGGGCTTACGCGCTCTCGGGTAAGAAATTTAACTACAAATTCTATGTTGACAATCAAACTAAATTTGTTTCTCAAGCAGCTTGGTTTTCAAAATCTATTGATTGTCAAAATTTGGCTGGAAAAGAAGCAGCAATTTTTGGCGACGCAACTCATGCAGCTTCAATTACTAAAATACTTGTTAAAGAAATGGGGATTCGTGTAAGTTGCTCAGGCACGTATTGCAAGCATGATGCAGAACGGTTTAATGAGCAAGTTCAGGGTTTATGTGGTGAAATAGTAGTAACGGAAGATCATACCGAAGTTGGCGATACGATAGCCCGTATTGAACCTTCTGCAATATTTGGAACGCAAATGGAGCGTCACATTGGCAAACGTATTGATATTCCGTGCGGTGTTATTTCTTCACCAGTTCATATTCAGAATTCTCCTCTGGGATATCGACCCTTTCTAGGTTATGAAGGCACTAATCAAATAGCTGATTTAATCTATAACTCATTTAATTTAGGTATGGAAGATCATTCACCGGATGTTTTTGGGGGACACGACACTAAAGGGATAAGCACCAAGTCTTTATCAATAGAGATAAGTGATATTCATTGGACTCCTGAAGCTGAGTCGGAACCAAATAGAATTCCTGGATTCGTGAGGGGAAAAATTAAGAAAAACACCGAAGTTTTTGCGAAGCAAAATAATATTCCAGAAATTACAATTGATGTGACGTATGCAGCTAAAGAGAAGTCAAGTCCTTAATTTGATAAACTGTACAGATAAGAATTTGAGGTAAGCTCTAGTCTGCCTAATTCCATTTCACGTAAGTTACAATGAAGATACTCGAGTTGTAAGTATTTAACGAGAAACTAATTCGTGACTTCTAATCATTATGGTAAAACTTCGCCTGAAGCAACATGATAAAAAGCAACGTCTGACTCGAACATCGAGATCATCTTCACGGAGTTTTCTATTTCCTAATTCCAGTCAAAGGGTGGGATGTTTCCAACTATTTGTTGAAAATCATTACCCCATGAAACTTACAGAATACTTCCATATTTAGATCTATTTTTCTTTTTGGGGAAAGTTATATTTATGGTTATTTTTAATAGGTGGCGCAACTAGTCTTTCACTTTGTCTGCTTTCTCCTTTGGGATTTAAATCTGAATTTCAGTCGCGTCGACTTATTTTTACACTGTTCGACTGATTCAACCACCCTATTTTGATTGAGCTCCATTTTGTCTATAGTATCTAGCAGGTATAGAAAAAATTTACTCGATGAATCTCCTCCTTTCGTTACCAACTTTTAATTTGTAAAAGTCTACGAGATTAGATCTGAATCTGAAATTGATCTACGAGCAGAGGAATATTTGATATCTAGTTGAACTCATTAGCGAGTGAATAAAGAATAAAAAGAAGGGAGGGGGCAGGTTTGTTTCTACATTCATTTTACTTATTTAATTTGTAGTAATAATTATTCCAAAAGCATAATTTATGAGAAGATAACTTAATAAATGGAATGATGTCCGCATCATATACATACGAGTTAGAAACATTTTTTTGCAGTTGGATAAAGCATTGATCTGTGCAGCTGAACTTGTGTATAGTTGCTACGATATAAGAAGTTTATATATGTATCTACTTATCAAGATGAGTTACTTATTAATTAGTTGCAATTAATACCCAATCTCGGAAAGAGTAAGGTAAATGTATTCAGGAGGTTGGTTTCTACAACCCCTCTAAAGAGCAAAACCCAATCGGATTTCTACACCTTCGCTGCTCTACTTCAACAAGTAGCTCAATTAACAGCAGCTATTTGTGATATTTTGAATGGGGCAGAGGTGTTTAAAAAAGTCGGAATTAAAATTTGAATTTTAGGAGAATTTAATGGGCCCAGTTTACAGATCTTTCCAGGTGCTTTTGTATTATCCCTCCCTTTTACTTATACTCTACATCTATGCCATATTTGCCATTCCTCTAAAAAGTCGAATATCTCGAAGGGATTACTGGTTTTCCATAAAAACCTCTTTTGAACAAAGTGATATTGGACACATCTTCATGGGCGTGATGAAAAATTGGAAAAGCAGGGGGAGTCGGAAGTAGCTCAAATCAGTAGTAACTTAGTACCGGAACAAACTTTTCCCAACTCAATCTGTGGTTAAGCGTCAACCGAGTACTTAATTACGTTTTAACCTTAGTCAAACCTGCACTTCTTATCGTTTCTCGAAACTTTTTATTGAAGGGTTACCACCGCTCAGTATGTTATCGAGGATCAAATCAGGAAATATTTTATTTAGATGACTACTTCTCCGACGTGACACCCAAGCTAGTAAGTAATTACTGCACCAGTAACTACTTACTAGCTAAGGTTTCACGCCGTTCGATGAAACGACTGATTGATTCATTTCTGCATTATTAATATATTAAATTATCTGTTTCGGAAGAAGGATTTTGACAAAATATAGTAATGGTTAGGAGTTACTGCGATGAGAATCAATTCTGGATCCTCTTTTAGATTTGAGGCATTACATAGAACTGAAGAGGTTATCTTTAATAACGATTGTTTTCCATATCTACTTCTTCTCTTATTTAGAGATAATTTTTACTCAGTTGCTTGTAAGTCTTGCTTATCTAAGCAAGACGTAGGTTTAATATTCAAGGCTTCTGGTGCAGTCGCAACAAAGCGTTCAATTGATAGCGTCCGTTACCAAAATTATTCGGAGATCTTCTATTCAAAATTTTTTCGAAAACGAAGTACTCAGCTTAATGTAGATCTGTATCTACACGTACTTTTACAAACAATATGTCTAATTCTGGGAATACCTCATCTGCGTCAGCTAGCTACCGAAACAAGTAATAACTTGAAAATTTCACAATCTATTCATTCACTTTTCTTATTTTTCGAGGATAGACTACCAAAATCTAGCCACGTTTTAGATATTGAAATATCACAGAATGTTCATCTAGAAACTCTAGTTCGTTTGTTTCGTCGACGAGTTGGAGATGTATCACTTTTACATATATTAAGGATAGGTTTTCACGCATATAAAACTTTGTATGGGAATTTTACTCAATTTCGGCTTTGGAAACAGAAAGGACGGAGAGATGTTGATCTACTACTTCAAAATTTTTACGCTTACCAAATCGATTCGATATCGTTAATTTTGTGGGCACGAAAGCCTAAGTTTCAGGCAAGATATTTTGCAAATTTGGATATAAAAAATATTCATATAAAAAGGTTTTCTCTTTCCAAATCTAATTATCAATTAGATGGGATGGATGTCAATTACTACCTAATCCGAAGCTTTTGCATCCACTTCGGAAGATGTAGAAATAAATCTTTTATAGCTTTTCAGGGAGCTCACTTTTTTGTGAAGAGGTGGATTCATTATCTCTTTATTTTTATCAGATCTCATTTTAATTATCCAACTGAATTGATGCAAATACGTATCAATTTGTTATCCACCAGTTGTGCTTTTTTTTGGGGTTACATTTTAACTACTCAATCAGTATCAAAAAATATTCAAATTAAAACCACGGCGGGCTCCTACAACAGTATTTCAAGTGTAAGAGCTACTTATCCCAGACTTCCAATTTTACTACTAGTTAAACTTCTGCAAAAAGAAAAGTTTTGCGACAGCACTGGCTGTCCAATTAGCAAAGTAGCCTGGGTTGTACTAACAGATGATGATATCTTGAATAGATTCGGGAAAATTTGGAATATTTTCTATTTGTATTACGGCGCTGCAACAAATCAAGATGGATTGCGTAAATTGAGGTATATATTGCGGCTTTCATGTGATAGTACGTTAGCAAGTAAACATAGAGGTACGATACGCCTCTTACGACGTAGGTTTGACCTAGAACTACCAAAAGTGGTTCATGCTTATAGCAAGCTCAATCCCTTAAAAAGAAATGAAAGGGTTTGGCGGCTAAACTTAATTCGATCTGTTTTATTAACATTTATTCCGTTGACAATACAAGTTCAATAAATATGTCTACATCTTGTTTTTTTTTTTTTTTATTGATGATAAAAAACTTATCATTGGCTTGTTTCAGCTAAAATATAGTATTGCAGCTTATATAGTCACGTAGATATGGAAGTACTCAACTTGTTAATTTCGATTTTAAATCCATGTTATAGAAGGTTAGTAAATCTCAAATATTATTCTGATTTTTATTACGAATTACACAAAAATTATTACCTTAGATCTATTTTTTT